ATGTCACCAAAAACAGAGACTAAAGCAAGTGTCGGATTCAAAGCGGGTGTTAAAGATTATAGATTAACTTATTATACTCCGGAATATCAGACCAAAGATACTGATATCTTGGCAGCATTCCGAGTCACTCCTCAACCTGGAGTGCCCCCCGAAGAAGCGGGAGCAGCGGTAGCTGCCGAATCTTCCACTGGTACGTGGACCACTGTTTGGACCGATGGCCTTACCAGTCTTGATCGCTACAAGGGGCGATGCTATGATATTGAACCCGTTCCTGGAGAAGAAACTCAATTTATTGCCTATGTAGCTTATCCTTTAGACCTTTTTGAAGAAGGCTCTGTGACTAACCTGTTTACTTCTATTGTAGGTAATGTATTTGGATTCAAAGCTTTACGGGCTCTACGTCTGGAAGATTTACGAATTCCTCCTGCTTATTCAAAAACTTTTCAAGGCCCACCACATGGTATTCAAGTAGAAAGAGATAAATTAAACAAATATGGTCGTCCTTTATTGGGATGTACTATCAAACCAAAATTGGGTCTATCTGCCAAGAATTATGGTAGAGCGGTTTATGAATGTCTCCGTGGTGGACTTGATTTTACCAAGGATGATGAAAATGTGAATTCCCAGCCATTTATGCGCTGGAGAGATCGTTTCTGCTTTTGTGCAGAAGCAATTTATAAAGCTCAGGCTGAGACGGGTGAGATTAAGGGACATTACCTGAATGCGACTGCAGGTACATGTGAAGAAATGATGAAAAGAGCAGTATTCGCCAGAGAATTGGGAGTTCCTATAGTCATGCATGACTATCTGACTGGAGGTTTTACGGCAAATACTTCGTTGGCTCATTATTGCCGAGATAACGGCCTACTTCTTCACATTCACCGCGCAATGCACGCAGTTATTGACAGACAAAGAATTCATGGTATGCACTTCCGTGTACTGGCTAAAGCACTACGTATGTCTGGTGGAGATCATATTCATGCTGGTACTGTAGTAGGTAAACTTGAAGGAGAACGAGAAGTCACTTTGGGTTTTGTTGATCTATTGCGTGATGATTTTATTGAAAAAGACCGAAGTCGTGGTATTTATTTCACTCAAGATTGGGTCTCTATGCCGGGTGTTCTGCCTGTAGCTTCAGGAGGTATTCACGTTTGGCATATGCCTGCTCTGACCGAGATCTTTGGAGATGATTCCGTATTACAGTTTGGTGGAGGGACTTTGGGGCACCCTTGGGGAAATGCACCTGGTGCAGTGGCTAATCGGGTCGCTTTAGAAGCTTGTGTACAAGCTCGTAATGAAGGACGTGATCTTGCGCGTGAAGGTAATGAAGTGATCCGCGAAGCTACTAAATGGAGTCCTGAACTAGCTGCCGCTTGTGAAGTATGGAAGGAAATCAAATTTGAATTTGATACGATTGATCGCTTGTAATCGAGTGACTTTCGTCTGTTTGGTCCCTTAATCGAAGCGAGCTCGGCCCAATCTTTTCTTTTAAGATTGAGCCGAATACCGAATGGATGGGAATAGAATAATTCGGCTAGAGGAAAGGTATTTGCCTAATATCTAATATTCTAGATTACTCGATGGGGTCAGTGGATCAGTAGATCCAGGCCCGGGGGGGCAAGGGCCTGCAATCTATTCTAGCTCGCACCCAAACTGAGCTAAAGTATGATGGTTTGTATTTGTGTCTATTCAAAGTTAAGTTGTACACGTAACAATATATAATAGAAAAAAGATGAGAAAATGTTTGAAGAAAACAAAGATTCTGAGAAAATGTTTGAAGAAAACAAAGATTCTGAGAAAATGTGTGAAGAAGACAAAGATTCTGAGAAAATGTGTGAAGAAGACAAAGATTCTGAACATATCGACGAAACAAAACCCGTAGAATACAGATTGAGTTTCGAACGTTTTAAACATTTGTGGGTTTTGTGCGAGAATTGTGATGCCGTTATATATAAACAATTTTTTTTAGAACAAAAAGGTGTTTGTGAGGAATGCGGGGCAACGCTACAGATCACTAGTTCAGAGCGAATTGAATTATTAATTGATAATGAAACTTGGTGTCCTATGGACATGAATTTTTCTAGTACAAATGTTTTAGAAACACAGCATACGACGTTTGACATCAAAGCGGTTCAAAGGCTCTCAACTATGTTGTACATAATAATTGAGAACAAATATTTTGATTTTGAATTTTTTCACAAAGAAAAAAATGGGTTAAAAACATTAGTAGGATACAATATTACTCTTGTTAATATCGTTAAGGTTGTATTAGAAAAGAAATTCATAAAATATCTGAGTTTAGACAAAAAGGAAACTATTAAGATATTACAAAATATTATTGATACAGGTTTGAAAACAGTTCAATTTGTCCTTTTTGAAATACATAAAAAAATAACACATGAATTAGCGCGACTTGCGCTTTTCTCTCTTTTTTCATCTATTTTAACTGATTATGTTGCAGAGACGATATATCCCCCTAGATGGTTCGTTCCCCTTATATGGTTCATTTTTTTAAAGGTATTTTTTTTTAAAGGTAGATTTGTAGAAGATGTAGAAGATACATCATTTTTTGATGAACTTTTCTATTCATTGTCTTATGAAATTCTATCTTTTTTTCAATGGGATGAGGATGCTATGTACGATTTTCTAAATGAAGATGAAATGTGTATTCTGGAAGATTTTCTCAATTATATGACCGATTTGACAGATGCAGCACTAGAAGCAATAGACCACGAGAGCGATATGATTATGGAAGAAATAGCCAGCATGGATCTGCTGGATCTTTTAAAAGGTCTTTTTCCTGATGAGGATGATATTTCTATTTCTGAAGATTTGATCGAACAGGTAAACAGCATGTATCCGCATCCTTTTTTTGATTGTTTTCCTTCTTATTCTATTCAACCTGTACGATCTTTAATGGATTTGATTGAAAACAACATTTGCACAAATTTGACCTTCCTAATGAAATTCATTAAACAATTAGCCAATTTAAAAGAACAATTAGTATCACAAGATAAGTTCTTGAAAGTAACGGCCGTAAACTTAGTGAAAATAGAACTTGATTTTCCGGAAGAAAAAAGAAAAGCAAGGAAAATAAAAAAACTATTTCCTTTTTATCCAGGAAATAATCCAGAGACAAATTACTGTTTATGGCTGCGAAAACATACGGCGATATGTTTGATGGAAAGATATCTGGTTTTGAAAAATTTTAAATATTGGTTTAAATCTCGTTGTTGTGGTTTACTTAAAGGAGAAGAATTCTATCGGTTCGGTTCCGATATTCTAGTAGAATACGTTAAAAAACAAGATCGCTATCAGTGTTATAATAGCATTGATCATATCATATATGATGAAAACATAATCATATATGATGAAAAACTAGACCATAATATCGTAGAAGATCGCTATAGACGCTATCTCGACGAAGATCCCTATGAGTGTGATAATAGCATTGATAATAATCATATCATATATGATGAGGAAGCACACTCTATCGACAAAGATCTAATACTCTATTACAAGAAAAATGAAAAAGATTGTGACAGTAATTTACAGTTGTGCAGCCTCAATTACAAGAAAGATTCATGGTCATGCATGAGTACTTTTTTTTCGAATCCTGAACCTGTGAGTGAAAAGGTTCAAATAGTATTTCTAGATTTACTAGAGATAATGAAACATTTTTCTACAATAACACTAGATAGCAAAGAAAAATTTTGTAAGAAAAACGAAGAAACTTATATAGAGGATATTGAAGATACTGAGGATATTGAAGATACTGAGGATATTGAAGATACTGAGGATATTGAAGATACTGAGGATATTGAAGAAGAATATCCTTTAACTTATGCTTCTTTAACTAAAGAAGAAAAAGAGTATGTCGACGCTGGTGTAAAATTAATTAAGAGTACACTTAATCTAGGAAAGGACGATTTTATAGACATAGAAACAGAAGAACAATGTTATGACGATTATAACACTTCCTATCAAGAAGAAACAGGTTTACCCGACGCTATTCAAACAGGCATAGGTCTAATAAATGGAAAAGCTGTCGCACTCGGAGTTATGGATTTTCAGTTCATGGGAGGCAGTATGGGATCGGTAGTGGGTGAGAAAATAACCCGTTTAATACAGTATGCTACTGACCATTTCCTTCCATTAATTCTCGTATGTGCTTCTGGCGGAGCTCGTATGCAAGAAGGAAGTTTTAGCTTAATGCAAATGAATAAGATAGCTGCTGTGTTGCATACACATCAAAAGGAAAAAAGATTGCCATATATTTCAGTTCTTACATCTCCGACAACTGGTGGAGTCACTGCTAGCTTTGGTATGTTAGCTAATGTCACGATTGTCGAGCCAAATGCATACATTGCATTTGCGGGTAAAAGAGTTATTGAACAGACATTAAACCAGATAGTAGATGATGAAGATCAAGTATCTGATTCTTTATTTGATTTTGGAATGTTTGATAGTATGGTTCCACGAGCTCTTTTAAAAAATGTTCTGAGCGAAATAATTGAATTATACATGGAATTCAATTAATAAATGGTCTAGTTACGAATTTGCCATACTTATATTGATATGAAGTCTAGCTATGAGCTATTGACATGAAATCTAGTTATGAGCTATAACTATAGTGTGATGATGCATCATTATTACACTAAAACCAGGTGATTCTATTCCACTTTTCCCTTCAAAATTCAACAAATAATAATAGAATAATTGTATGAACTGTATAATAATTATGGCAGAAGGGGGTAATGAGAAATGGGTAGATTTATGGTATTCCTAGTGGTTTACTATGTCGTCAGCAAAATTTTCCGCTAGGTAAGAATTGAATTTCAGGTTCGGATGGAATAGAAGGGAGGCTAATGTTTTAGCCTTCCTTCAGGTCGAACAATATTTATTACATATCTAATAATGACCTGGAGATCATTGAAATATAACCTTTCCTCTCTGATAGAGGATATTAATAACTTAATAAGAATAGAGGTAGAATTATACTATTTGCTTAAGGACTATAAACTGCTCCAGTTAAAGTTATATCAAGATGATATAAGGTACCGAACTCATTGAAATTCAAACCACTAAGCCTTGTTATACAAAAGCTAATAACAAACATTCTTTCCTTATAGCTAGTAAGGAATCAATTAGAGGAATTGGATTCTACAATGATGGATGATTTTATATTATAAGGTAAGGAAGAAGACGAAGAATAATTTGAGAGAAAAAAAAATATGTTACCATTATCGATTTTGTTTTTTCTTTTCAATAGAAGTCGGTTACAATATCTTAAAAACATAATTTTCTATGCAACTAGAGTATCATATAGAACTATAGTTTAATTCTATTTATTTGACTATAATAAAGGTGGATACAGGCATTTTTATTTGTAAATGATAGCAAAGGAGAAATATTTATGTATGAAGTTCAATGTCTAGATTTCGTACTTACAGAGAAAAGTGTTAATCTATTTGAGAAAAATCAATACATTTTCAATGTCGATTCGGGATCAAATAAAACAAAGATCAAAAATTGGATTGAACTTTTCTTCAATGTTAAAGTAATAGGAGTCAATAGTTATCGACCTCCGCAAAAGAAAGAAAAAAGAGGAAATAGAAAACAAATAATGAAACATAGAATGCATTATAAACGTATTATTATTACACTAAAACCAGGTGATTCTATTCCACTTTTTCCTTCAAAATGAAACTTATTGGAATTGTCAAACATGAACACCCGTTCGTACAGGACTTTGATTCCGGGCACACGTGATAAATCTCTATCAAGTTTTGATGAAAAAGTCCAATCGCATCCACAAAAGAAATTGACTTCTGGCCGGCATCGTTGTGGGAAAGGTCGTAATAACAGTGGAATTATTACCATACGTCATAGAGGAGGAGGTCACAAGCGTCTGTATCGTCAAATTGATTTTCGACGGAGTGAAAAAAACATACTGGGAAAAATTGTAACAATAGAGAGTGACCCTAATAGAAGTGCATATATCTGTCTTGTGCACTATAGAAACGGTAAAAAGACATATATTTTGCATCCGAGAGGGATTATGATTGGAGATACTATTATTTCCGGTGAAAGAGCCCCCATATCAATGGGAAATGCCCTATCTTTGAGTGCGGTTTGAATTATTTAATTGTACGTAATCGGAAATAACCGATTGGGTTTACAGCAAAACCTTAAAATCTATCACTGATCCAACTAAAATACTTTGATGGGATCAATCCCAAAGGGAAACTGAGGATAAAGAACAGCGGGTGATTGAGTTCAATAGTTTCTGAATTAATTATTGACTCCAGAGATATGATAATATGGAGAAGACTTAATTGTCTGAAGCAGAAACAACTAAGGTAAAGGAACCCTTGTTCTGAAGAGAAAAACAAGTAACTCACATTTGATTTGATGGTCAAAGGCAGATTCGAAGCTGAACAGTGACAAATAGTTTTTTTATCAAAAAATAAATTGATATTTCAAATGCCTCCTACGTTATCCGGAAGATGCGAAAGCATTAACGTAATTTAATAAAGTCATTCATTCTGAATGCTACATGAAAAAATAACATAAGCCAGATGATGGAATAAAGAAACCTAGGATGTACAGAATAAGGACATAAGGAATGGTAAAGTATGCCCTTCATCTTAAGTCTCTATATAAAATAGATGAATAATAATCATATTCTATTCACATCCAGAAAGCTGTATGCCCTGAGAGAGGCTTGTACAGTTTGGGAAGGGATTTTTACAAATTAAAGATCTACTTCAACCAATATACCTTTAGGCACGACTATACATAATGTCGAAGTACAAGTCGGAAAAGGCGGACAATTAGCTAGAGCAGCGGGTGCTGTGGCAGAATTGATCGCAAAAGAAGGCCGATTGACCACATTAAGATTACCATCTGGAGAGGTTCGTTTAATATCTGAGAACTGCTCAGCAACAATTGGACAAGTAGGCAACGTTAAATGGAAAAATCGAACTTTAAGTAAAGCTGGGTCAAAACGTTGGCTGGGTAAACGTCCTGAAGTAAGAGGAATAGTTATGAATGCTGTAGATCATCCTCATGGGGGTGGTGAAGGAAGAGCTCCAATTGGCAGAAAAAAACCCCTGACCCCTTGGGGCTATAGCGCACTTGGAAGAAAAAGTCGGAAGAGAAATAAATATAGCGATGTTTCAATTCTTCGTCGACGTAAATAGGAATAGTTGTAAATCCATTTTTATTTTCTATCAATAAAAAGAAAGGTAATTAATTAACCATGGCACGTTCACTAAGAAAAAATACTTTTGTATCTAATGATTTGTTAACTAAAATCGATAATCTAAACATGATTAAAGAGAAAAAGATAATAGTAACCTGGTCCCGTAGATCTGCCATTGTACCCGCAATGATTGGTCATACCATTGCTGTTCATAATGGAAAGGTACACTTACCCATTTTTATAACAAATGGTATGATAAACCACAAATTAGGAGAATTTGCACCTACTTCCATCTTCCAGGGACATGCGAAAAAGGATAAAAAATCGAAAAACGAAAAAAAAAAAAAATAAGAGAAAAGCAACAAAAATAAAAAAAAAAAACACACACACACAAAAAAGAGAGAGAAACGATAAATAAAAAAGTATCGTTGTAAATAGTATACATTAATTCATTATGGAGGATGAAGATGAAATTGATATTTCAAAATAGGGATTTAGATTTAAATTCAACTATAAAAATACGAGCTGTAGCTAAGCATGTACGTATGTCTTCTAATAAAGCACGTAGAGTAGCCCATTTACTTCGTAATTCTACCTATATACAGGCACTTGCGATACTGACTTTCATGGATTATAGAGCATGTGAGCCTATATTCAAAGTACTTGTTTCTGCAGCCGAAAATGCATGTTCATTTATGGGTATACATAAGTGCTATTTAGCTGTCCTTGCGGCTGAAGTGAATGAAGGTCCTACTTTGAAAAGATTTCGACCTAGAGCTCGGGGTCGTGGTTATCCAATACAGAAATCCACTTGTCATATAAGTATTACATTATTTTACGATACATCATTGGATTTCTGTAATTCAACTCACGATTACATAACAGTACGATGAAACATTAAATAGAAACAAAATATTCAAATAGATGGAAGCATAATCGATTTATGCCGCAAATAAATATACTACTACTTAAAGTACTAAAAAATATGTATGGGAAACAAAATAAATCCACTTGGTTTTAGACTTGGTTTTACTCAAAACCATTATTCCCTTTGGTTTGAAGAAGGGGATTATTCCGAAGATCTACGAGAAGATGAGAGAATATATAATTGCATTGAAAATTATGTAAAATATATCAAAAGTTCTATCAATTCTAGTTATGGAGGAATTACACGTATAGAGATTCTGAAACAGACCAAATTGATTTCGGTAAATATATATATTGCATTTGTCGATTTGTTTATCGAAAAAAAAGCGCCAATAAAAAAAGAAAAAATGAAGGAATTAAGAAAGGAAGTACAAAAAATGCTTGTACAAAGTATGCTTAATTCTGTAAACAGAGAACTTGTCATTTCTATAGAAAAAGTGGATACACCTTATAGAGAACCCAAAATTATTGCGGAATATATTGCTCTACAACTAAAGGAGAGAGTTGAAATAAGAAAAATAATGAAAAAAGCTATTCAACTAGCTGAAAAGGCAAATGTAGAAGGTGTTAAAATCAAAATTAAAGGGCGTCTTAACGGAATTGAGAGAGCCCGGAAAGAATCGGCTATGAAAGGTAGAGTGCCTTTACAGACCCTTCGAGCTAAAATTGATTATTGTTATTATGCGGTTCAAACCGTCTATGGAGTATTAGGGATAAAAATTTGGATCTTTGTTTAAGATGAGCAATATCTTTCTATAATCTAACCAATCATAAATCTTAAATTCTATAAGATCAAATAAAAATTATTAAACATCTTGGAGCAGTGCTATGCTTAGTGTGCGACTCGTTGAGATCAAGCTTTTCCTTCTTTTCTAAAATGAATGGAACTCGAAATAAAAACAAATTGGTCTCTAGTACATTTGACTAAGATCCAATAAGCTAGTTATTTTAATATAGATAGTTCTATCAAAGAAACGAAAGACCTTTTCGACACGAAGAGACAAACCTATATCTCTCGTAAAAAGAAAAACAGTCTTTCGTAATGCAAGAAAAGAAAAAGGGAAGGAGAAAAAGAGAAAATGAAATCTTCTTCCTTACAGTATTGTATGGTTCATAACATAAAGCACCCTCAAAGAGCAGTGTGATAAAGCATAAGAATTCTCCTGATTATTTCTATTCAGTTTATTAAAAAGAGCTTCGGATCAATGGAAACTAAGAAAATTGATTCTTATTAATAAATATAAATAAGAACTCCATTGCAGAGGGTATACCTAAGCAGCCATTTAAAAGCTATGGGAACGATGGAACCTGTGACTGCATAAGATCATATAGAAATCTTAATCATTCATTGGATAGGATGGCGAAATAAACCAATAAAGAATCAATTTCATTGGAGTCCAAAAGTAAACCCCAAATAACTTAGAGTTAATATTCGCCTGTAAGATACTTATTGGACATATAGAGGTATTTGTATCCTCATATTATATGAATAACTAATATGTGTAATGAGTCAATACTGATTGATTCCTAGGACCTCACTATTTATGATCCCATAGATTCTTCACAAGGAGCCGGATGAGAAGAAACTTTCATATCCGGTTCTGAAATAGAGATGGAATTCAAATAGTATTATATTATACAACCATCGACTAGAACCCAAAAAGAACGAAATTTCGTCACCAACATAGGGGAAGAATCAAGGGAATATCTTCTCGGGGTAATCGCATTTGTTTTGGTAGATTTGCTCTTCAGGCATTGGAACCTGTTTGGATCACATCTGGGCAGATAGAAGCAGGACGACGAGCAATTACTCGTTATGCCCGTCGCGGCGTAAAAATATGGATACGTATATTTCCTGACAAACCTATTAGAACGAGACCTGCAGAAATACGTATGGGTTCGGGGAAAGCCAAGGGATCTCCGGAATATTGGGTATCCGTCGTCAAACCAGGTCGAATACTTTATGAAATAAGTGGAGTATCAGAGACTATAGCGAGAGCAGCTTTTCAAATCGTTGCATATAAAATGCCTATACATACTAAATTTATTACTAGTTCGCGTAAATAATGCCGAACCAAAGAGATATTTCTGGCAGAAAAAGATCATTTATTTGATCATAAATACCTTTTTTTCTGCCGAGGTAACAATTGGAGGAAAAATGATTCAGTCCCAAACTTACTTGAATGTAGCAGACAACAGTGGAGCCCGAAAATTAATGTGCATTCGAGTACTAGGAGCAGGTAATCGTAACACCGCTAATATTGGCGATATTATCATCGCTGTAATTAAAGAAGCAGCACCTAATATGCCTCTGCAAGAATCAGAAATAGTTAGAGCCGTAGTTATACGTACGTGTAAAGAACTTAAACGTAGCGATGGAATGATAATACGATCTGATGACAATGCAGCAGTTGTCATTGATCAGAAAGGAAATCCAAGAGGAACTCGAGTTTTTGGTTCAGTTACTGAGGAATTGAGAGAATTGAATTTCACCAAAATAATCTCATTGGCTCCTGAAGTACTATAAATACTGATCAATTATGTAAAAGTAATGTCAGGCATATTCCTAAAAAAAGAGAAAAGATAAACATGCCTTTATATTTAGTAAATTATTAAGAATTAGTTCGTCATGGGTAACGATACTATTGCTAATCTAATGACTTATATTAGAAATGCTGACATGGTAAAAAAAAAAACAGTTCGAGTGGCGGCTACTATTATTACCGAGAAAATCACAAGGATTCTTCTACGAGAAGGCTTTATAGAGGATGTTAGGAAACATAGAGAAGGTCAAAAATATTTTTTTGTTTTAACTTCAAAATCTAGGGGAAGGACGCAAAAGAGATATATAACCGCTTCAAAGCGTATTAGCAAACCTGGTCTGAGAATCTATTCTAATTATCGAGAAATCCCTAAAGTTTTAGGTGGAATGGGGATTGCAATCCTCTCTACTTCGCAAGGAATAATGACTGATCGAGAAGCTCGACAAAAAAAAATAGGAGGAGAATTATTATGTATTTTTTGGTAACTTGCCTCCAAAACAAAAAGTAAATGCCTAAATTGCATTTTTGCCTACAATATTACAATGCTATAAGAAAAGTCATTTACTATTATCAAAAGAAAAATTGAGTGTTCATTGTCAGAAATTTAGCTGACAAAAAAAAAGAATTCAATTCTATTCAATGAATATTATTAAGTTAGTAATAGCTGATAAAAAAAGAAGATATTAACGAAAAAAAAAAAAAATGAAACGTCTTTTATTTCAATTGAATTAAATGATTCTTCTCTTTTAGAAATCTAATGTCATAGTGAGGTCATAACAAAGTTAATAATATTAGAGGTGAAAAACTAGCAAACAATGAGTACCAAAAAGAATTTTGTCATTATGGATGGCGTAGTTACGATAGCATATCCTAATGCTATGTTTTTAGTCCATTTAGATAATGATATAGATGTTTTAACGGTTATATCGGGTAAAATGAGATGTCGAACAATACGAGTAATACCAGGAGATAGAGTAAGAGTTGAATTACCTGTTTATGATTTAAGCAAAGGACGTATAATATATAGATATCCCGTCAAACGAAAGGATGATGCTACCGATGAGGCCCATTAACAAAAGATTTTAGTATTCAAAAAAGGACCACAAATATGAAAATACGTGCTTCTGTTCGCAAACTTTGCGAAAAGTGCCGCCTAATTCGTAGACGGAAACGCCTTGTTGTAATTTGTTACAATCCGAGGCATAAACAAAAACAGGGATAATTCCCATTATAAGGAATTATAAAAGAAATCAATAAATTTCGGCATCATATTCATATTATTAGATGTATAATCTATTTTAGAATCATTTTTTTTTTTACTTCAAAATATCAAAATTAATCAGAAATTATAACAAGAAAAGATTTGTGTTGTGTCAAAAAATACGAAAAAATTTGTGTCAAAAAATACAAGAAAATATGTGCCACGTAGAACTACAAGAAGATTTTTGCCACGTAAAACTAAACATCGAATACTGAAAGGAGTTATTTGTATTCGAACAAGTTTTCGCAATACCATTGTTACTGTTACAGATACACAAGGGCAAACGGTTTCTTGGTCTTCTGCCGGTTCTTGCGGATTCAAGGGTACAAAAAGACGTTCACCATTTGCTGCTCAGATTGCAACAGAAAATGTTGTTCATACCTTAGTAAATCAAGGTCTTCTGAAAGAAGCAGAAGTTATGCTACGTGGCAACGGTCCGGGGAAAGAACCAGCACTGCGATCTATTTATCAAAGTCGTATAAGAATAAAGAATATTTATGAGGTAACTTCTGTGCCACATAACGGATGTAGACCTCCCAAAAGGAGACGTGTGTAAAAATTGAATAAATTGAAAGAGAAAGAAATGATTAAACCATTTATTAAAATAATATTATGAATCAGAATGAAATATCAGTCTCAATAAAGATACCAGAATTGAAGTGCGTCGAATCCAGAACAGAGAGTAAGCGTTTTCATTATGGTCGTTTCACTTTATCTCCGCTTCGCAAAGGTCAAGCTAATACAATAGGCAGTGCAATAAGAAGAGTTCTACTCGGAGAAGTAGAAGGAACATGTATCACACGTGCTAAATTTCACAATATATCAAACGAATATTCCGCGATAATAGGTATTGAGGAATCAATACATGAAATTTTGATGAATCTAAAAGAAATTGTACTTCGAAGTGATGCGTACGGAATTCGAGAAGGATCTATCCATGTTGTCGGACCAAAAAAAGTAACCGCTGAAGATATCATACTACCACCTTCTGTGAGAATAATTGATACTACACAACATATAGCTAACATAAACAAATCAATTACCTTAGATATATCATTACAAATTGAAAAAGGCCGCGGATATATTATTCAAAATCCAAATAATTCCAATTATAAGGATGAATTTTTTCCTATAGATGCTGTCTTTGTCCCTGTTCAAAATGTAAATTACAGTATTCACTCCTATTGGAACGAAAATGAGACACAAGAAATTCTATTTCTTGAAATATGGACGAATGGAGGATTAGCTCCTAAAGAAGCACTTGATGAAGCTTCTCGTAATTTAATTGACTTTTTCCTTCCCTTTCTAAATGCAAAGGAAGAGAACAGCGATGGAACAAACAGTCTAAGCGACAATATTACTCCTTCCTTACCTATTTCGCATACATCGACTAATACGAAGAGAATAGTTTTCAATCAAATGTATATTGACCAATTAAACTTCTCTACTAGGATATATAATTGTCTCAAAAAGGCAAATATAAATACAGTATCAGACCTTTTGAATTACAGTGGAAAAGATTTAATGAAAATAAAACATCTTGGGGAACAATCTGTCAAAGAAATATTGGAATTGATACGAAATATTGGAATTGATTCACCGGGGAATCCAGTTTAGACTTATAATTAGAATAGTTCTATTTTTTCTCCCCATTCATGACCCCTTTTTCTGAGTTCTTCCAGAAAGTAAATATGAAAATTATTTTTGACCATTTTGTCATGATAATAATATAATAGTAGTAATAAAAAGCATTTTAAAAAAAGCATATATCTAGGGAGAGACCATTTATCTTAAAGCAACTACTCCCTAGATATATAAACAAAAGATTTCCCTCCTCCCCTATATTAAGATATTCTAATTTCTCTCAAATTGGAAAAGACCTAGAGTTAAAGATTCATCGATAGGTAACGTTGCTCCAATACCTAACCAAAGAGCTACTGCGGTACCGATTAAGAATACTGTTGTAGCTACTGGACGACGAAATGGATTTTGGAATTGATTCACATTCTCCAAGAAAGGAATTGTCAATAGTCCTGCAGGTACTGAAGCCATTAAAAGGACACCTAATAATTTATTAGGTACTGTACGAAGTATTTGAAATACGGGAAAAAAATACCATTCGGGTAATATTTCCAAAGGAGTTGCAAATGGATTTGCCGGTTCACCAATCATTGATGGTTCTAGAACTGCTAAACCTATGGTACATGCAATAGTACCAAAAATAACTACTGGAAAAATATATAAGAGATCATTGGGCCAAGCGGGCTCGCCATAATAATTATGTCCCATGCCTTTAGCTAATTTAGCCCTTAATACAGGATCATTCAAGTCAGGTTTCTTTGTTATTGGGATAAGTAGATTTTTCTCAATGAATCTATCCCCCGAAAGAACCGGACATGCCAATTTTGATCATCCGGCTCGAGCAATAGTTGAAATAAAAGAAATAAAAATGATGAAGACGTATCGTTAGAATCAGTATAACTAAGAAGATCTATGGAAAATTCATAATTTTCTTTTTTCGTATGCTCAGTATCCAAGTAAGCTCACAAATTTGATCATGATCAATATGCCTTTTGGATCATCTTATTTCTTGTAATCTGTGTTTATCTAGCACAATGTATTTTGCATACAAGATATTGACTTGTTACTGATCTGGCCTTTTTCCTTCTTTAGATCCCTTCCTTTACTCCGATAATTTACCGTATTGAAACGCAAGGGAAATGCATGCATTTTCATACTATGAAAAGGAAAGGATAAATTGAAGTAATAAATTTTAGTTCTGAAATGTTATTACTATTACCTGGATCTCACGGAGCCTATTTCGGATTCGATCATAGAAATAATTCTCTTATAACACAACAAAGTGTTTGCCTTTTGCCCAGGTTCTAAACCTCTTATTTTTGCAAAGAAAATTGGGACAGAGACACATTTCGATCTGAATCTTTATATGGCAGATCCTATAAATTGATCTGCGCGGCCTAACTAATAGTTCAAGTCACACACTCCCATAATCCATTTTCTCCATTTGAGATCAGTATCTACTTCAATTCTTTGTATTATAATATACTTAATAATTGAAAGGAGAAATCCGAGAAACATGTTTTTCGCGGCAATGATCTATTAGAAAAAGAATAGGTTTTCAATACTGATTCAAAATGTAGATTTCCTTTTTATAAAGGACCTGAAATACCTTGTTTGCGGATCATTAGAAAATGCATTAACATAAATACAGCAGTAAGAAGGGGTAATATGAAAGTGTGTAAACTATAAAAACGGGTTAAGGTCGATTGGCCCACACTAGCACTTCCGCGTAATAACTCTACCAAAGGAGTTCCTATTAACGGAATGGCCTCAGGCACACCGGTCACAATTTTGACTGCCCAATAACCAATTTGATCCCAGGGCAAAGAATAACCGGTTACACCGAAAGATACGGTTAATACGGCTAGAATTACACCCGTAACCCAAGTTAATTCGCGAGGTTTTTTGAATCCACCTGTTAAATAAACGCGAAATACATGTAAAATCATCATTAAAACCATCATACTTGCCGACCATCGATGGACCGATCGGATTAGCCAGCCGAAGTTCACTTCAGTCATTATGTATTGAATAGAGGCAAAAGCTTCTAGAACGGTGGGGCGATAGTAAAAAGTCATAGCAAAACCGGTAGCTACTTGTACCAAAAAAGAAGTGAGTGTGATTCCCCCTAAACAATAAAATATATTCACATGAGGAGGAACATATTTACTAGTGATATCATCCGCAATCGCCTGAATCTCAAGACGCTCTTCGAACCAATCGTATACTTTATTGAGATAGGTAAACTCAAGTCCCCCTCTGAAAACCGTATATGAAAATTTCTTTTCATACGGCTTAAACAAGAACACTCAAATAAAATACTTTTTTGAACAAAGTACATGGTTTGTAAAAAAAAAAAAGAAAAAATATTTGATAGATATTTCATTTCTTTGTATGAAGGAAGAGGATTCAGAATAATCCATGATTTCCTTCAATAACAAGGAAAACAAAATTTTCATAGTGATTAATGCCCAAATTTCAAGTTGGCTCATTCTTATGCGAAATAAACCGCTATAGGCCTTTTGAACGATCTTTTATCCTATTCGTGATATAATATAAATCACTTAGAGAACAACTAGTATGAACGAGCCATAGGAATTATCTTGTCGAGATCTCAACTGAATAGATGAATAAATCTAAACCCCAGATTTTCATTTCACCCCGATGATTTTTCAAATTACTCAAAAGGTTTTATGGGTTATAACCTTTGCATTTCATTGTTACTTACTAAACTAACTAATCAAAATGGAATACTATCTCATTCTTTGGATAGATCTTTCAAATTATTGAGAAGCTTGGTCACGAGGTCTTAAAAACAGGCATAAACCATAGTTCAGATTTTATTGAATTATATACCTCGTGCTCTGGATATTCATTATTACAGCAATATCTAACGAGGTAGGAGAACCGTCTTTATTTTATAAAGACAACAGACCCGTTTTCTGTACTAGAATAGAGATCAATTTATAACAAGTCGCACACCCATAATTCCAAAAATCCTTCAATTAAAAGAAATTACACGATCAAACTACCAGAACGTCATAACATAAAAATAGAAGCTATTTAACATTCTTCTTTTCTTTAGTTCTTTTTTTTTTGAACTCGGGATCCGGGTAGATTTTCTAGTTTTTCTAGACCCAACTAACTGGAATTCCGTCTAATAAAATGGAAGAATTATAAATCTCCAAGATAATAGATAAGAATATTGCGAATAGAGCCATTGCAATGCCCATAAAAGGAGTAGTTCCCCATCCGGGAGCAACTTTACCAGATTCTGTATTAAGTGGTTTTAAATAATTTCCTACAGTAGTTTGTAATGGTCCGGTTCTGGAAGTATCATCAATGGTCTGTGTAGCCATAAAAAAAGAGTATTGGTTGAGATTTAATTAACTTTGTATACTATTATGTACATATATATACATAGGATTATCTACCAATGGAAACTGCAACCTTAGTCGCTATCTCCATATCTTGTTTACTTGTTAGCTTTACCGGTTATGCCCTATACACCGCCTTTGGACAACCTTCTGAACAACTTCGAGATCCTTTTGAAGAGCACGAGGACTAGTTGAAAAAGAATAAAAAAGACCTTCCCGATCGGGAAGATCTTTTTTATTCTTTTTATAAGTAAAAGTAAGAAAAAGGATTAGAAAAATAGGAAATTATTTTCCCCCTTTATCGGGAACTTTGGGGGGTTCCCGGAAGAAAATAGCGAAAAAAATGATCCCTAAGGTCGATACCAAAAGGAATGTATAAACCAATGCTTCCATAAATTCGATCGTAGTTTATAATTAATAGAGATAGCTTTCGTACTAATTATAACATTTTGAAAAAGGTGAAATAAAAAGATTTTCCTGAGATGCAAATTCTCAATATTGCATTAACAAGCGGAGCAATACCATATTATACCACTTGTCTTTTAGTAGTTGGATCTCCCAATTTTTGGAATGCCCCAAATTCTACTTGAGCATCCAAATCCGGATCAATACCGGCAAAAACATCTCTGAATAGAGTTCTAGCACCATGCCAAATATGTCCAAAAAAGAAAAGAAGGGCAAATGTAGCATGCCCAAAAGTAAACCAACCCCTTGGACTACTCCGAAAAACACCATCCGATTTCAAAGTAGCACGATCTAATTCAAAAATTTCACCTAATTGTGCACGTCTAGCATATTTTTTGACTATAGCAGGATCACCAAAACTAACTCCATCAAGTTCACCACCATAGAATTCAACAGTTACACCTACTTGTTCAACACTATACTTGGATTCTGCTCTCCTAAAAGGGACATCGGCTTTCACAATTCCTTCTTCATCTACTAGAACGACTGGAAATGTTTCGAAAAAGGTAGGCATACGACGTACAAAAAGCTCATGTCCCTTTTTATCTTTGAAAATAGGGTGTCCTAACCAACCAACAGCAATTCCATCTCCATTGTCCATTGCACCCGCCCTGAATAGCCCCCCTTTAGCTGGATTATTCCCAATGTAATCATAAAAAGCAAGTTTTTCAGGAATTTTTGACCAAGCTTCCGATAGACTTAGATTTTCAGCCAGACCGGCACGAACCCGTCGATCTATTTCTTGTTGGAAGTATCCCTGATCCCACTGGTAACGAGTAGGACCAAATAATTCGATCGGAGTGGTTGCGGAACCATACCACATTGTTCCGGCCACAATGAAAGCTGCAAAAAACACAGCAGCAATACTACTGGAGAGTACAGTTTCAATATTCCCCATACGTAGTCCTTTGTATAAACGTTGGGGAGGGCGAACACTGAGATGGAATAGACCTGCTAATATACCCAATATACCTGCTGCAATATGATGAGAAGCTATTCCTCCCGGAACAAAAGGATCAAAACCTTCAGCTCCCCATGCCGGATTTACAGGTTGTATTTTCCCAGTTAGTCCATAAGGATCAGACACCCATATTCCAGGGCCATACAAACCCGTTACATGAAATGCTCCGAATCCGAAACAAGCTGCTCCTGAGAGGAATAAATGAATTCCAAAAATCTTAGGCAAATCTAAAGAAGGTTTTCCTGTACGGGAATCACAAAATACGTCTAGATCCCAATATACCCAATGCCAGATAGCTGCTAAAAAGCACAAGCCAGAAAACACAATATGTGCCCCGGCCACACCTTCATAACTCCAAATACCTGGATTAGATATAGTTTCTCCAGTTATACTCCATCCACCCCATGAATCCTTTATTCCCAAACGAGTCATAAAAGGTATAACGAACATACCTTGTCTCCACATTGGATCAAGAATAGGATCGGATGGATCGAAAACTGCTAATTCGTAAAGAGCCATAGAACCGGCCCATCCAGAAACTAGAGCTGTATGCATTATATGCACAGCGATTAACCGGCCAGGATCATTCAACACGACGGTATGGACACGATACCAAGGCAAACCCATGAAAATACCCCTTTATAAGAAAAAATACATACTATGTAACTTTCTCGCATTAGAGACAGATTATGCTATGAAATTAGACCTTTGTCTCAAAGGTGAACATCTATCTATTTGATAAAAAGAAAATAAAAGAGTTTTAAAAGATAGAATTGAGAAGCGGATCTATTTTATCATTTATAGCTACCAATATACAATGTGGTAATTGGTCCCATTTGTTTTATATCTTACAAAGTAAAGTAATAAATTATTTTCAAAAAGTAGGTATTTTACGAAGAAAGACACGTCCGCTTATTTGGTCCTATTACTCATTTGATCTTATAATTCTTTGTAATAGATAAAAAAAATACTTAATAGACTTTTGATATGATAATCCACAACTTCCCCTCTCTCTTAGTACCTTTGGTGGGCTTGTTTTTTCCAGCAGTTACAATGCTTTTTCTTTACTTTTATATTCAAAATGACGAAATTTTATGAATGAATATGATCAATATGTGATATTTGAAATCTTTTTTATTATTAATAGATCTATTCATATATGATAAATAACAAAAATATGGAATGTATATGGTATCATATGTATGAGACATATTAGATCCGTGTGTGAATTTCTTACTTCTACTTCAAAATATGCTTATATAATACATTTGAATAGAGAGATTTATTATTTATTGTGAAATGCTTATATGTATATGGCTAGTTTATGAATATAGCCAATTTATGAGAGTGACTTCTGGATGGGAGTCTTGTTCAATCCCTCAAATTAAAATAGGACGTAATTTGTTATGAATCGTCGATCCAAATGGCTCTGGATAGAGCCCATAAAAGGCTCTAGAAAAATAAGCAATTTTTTTTTTGCTTGTCTCCTGCTTTTGGGTTCACTAGGATTTTTTGTGGTCGGAATTTCAAGTTACCTTGGTAGGAACTTGATACCCTTATTGTCATCTCAGCAAATACTTTTTGTTCCACAAGGAATTGTGATGTGTTTTTATGGGATTGCAGGTCTGTTCATTAGCTCTTATTTGTGGTGCACTATTTTATGCAATGTGGGTAGTGGTTATAATAAGTTTGATGAAAAAGAAGGAGTTGTATGCCTTTTTCGCTGGGGATTTCCCGGAAGAAATCGTCGTATTTTCCTCCGATTTCTTATGAAGGATATTCAGGCGATCAAAATGGAAGTTCAAGAAGGTATATTTCCTCGTCGTGTTATTTATATGGAAATAAAGGGCCAACAAGACATCCCCTTAACTCGTACTGAAGAAAATTTGACCTTGCGCGAAATGGAACAAAAAGCTGCCGAATTAGCCCGTTTTTTGCGCGTATCCATTGAAGGATTTTGAAATAAGGAGGAAAGACCATATTTATGTTCCACCAACACAAACTATTACTTATGGAGATGGAGCCATACTATTTTTTGGCAGTTAGCAAAAACTCCACTCCATATTATTCTTTATCTATTAGAAAGGGACAAAAGGTTTTAATAAACACGGATATAACATCTCAAAAGAATACAATGAAGTAAATGACTATAGTTTTTACACCTTTTTTTACATATGCGCTCGAATAAATCAATTTCCTATATGTATCAAACAAAATTGGTATTATTAGACTTAAACTTTCATTTCTTTTATTTGCCAATTGAAGCGATTCTTCGGGTCAAGAATTCAAAATGAAATTAGTCCAGATCCAAATGATTTTCAAGGATTTATTTATCCTTTCTTTTTTACTCTACTTCTCACTCGGAACAAACCATCCCTCATCCGACCGAAAGATCTCTCGAGGTCGAATAATTGAATTATAATTATGCAAAAATTCTATGGATCTCATACCTCGTTCTATAATTCGTACTTTGTTCAGATTTTGGGCAGAGCTAACGAGCCAATCGAGTTCGTTAACGATTCACGAATTGGAAGTTGCCAAATATAAAGCATTAGCTTCTTTACAATATCTTACATGTTTAATAGTATTGCCTTGGGGAATTTCAATTTCATTACAGAACGGTTTAGAACCTTGGGTTACAAATTGGTGGAATACTGGTCAATCAAAAAAAATTTTTGATTATTTACAAGAAGAAGACACTATAAAAAAGTTTGAAAAAATAGAGGAACTCTTCCTGTTAGAAATAATGATGGAAGATTCTTCGGAAACGCATTCGCAAGATATTCGTGTAGAAATGCAGAAAAAAATGATCCAATTAGTGAAAATATATAATCAAGATTGTATCCAAATCATCTCACATCTAATAGCAAATCTAATAGGTTTGGTTTTTTTAAGTGTTTGTCTCATTCTGGGTAAGAAGAAACTTGGCATTCTCAATTCTTGGATCCAAGAAGTCTTCTACAGCCTAAGCGATACAATGAAAGCCTTTTCTATTCTTTTAGCAACCGATCTATGTATTGGGTTTCACTCGCCCCATGGTTGGGAATTGATAATCAATTGGATCTTCGAAAATTATGGATTTGCCCATAACGAACGAATAATATCTGGTCTTGTTTCAACTTTTCCAGTCATCTTAGACACAATTTTCAAATATTGGGTTTTCCGTCGTTTGAATAGTACATCTCCTTCACTTGTAGTAATTTATCACTCGATGAATGAATAACAAATGGTTTCTCACCCGGGCAATACTTCTTATTTTTTAGCTTTAGGTTTAATATAGTAGCAGAATTGCAAGCAGGTAACTATCATAGTTACCTACTACCATTTATTTGAAATAAAAGAATTGTAACAAAAAATTGAACCATGCAAAATAGAAAAACTTATGATGACTGGATAAAAAAGTTGATAGCTCAATCAATTTCCGCCTTAATATTGATAGATATAATGACTCGTACATCTATTGCAAATGCATATCCCATTTTTGCACAGCAAGGTTACGAAAATCCTCGAGAAGCAACTGGGCGTATTGTATGTGCCAATTGTCATTTGGCTAAAAAACCTGTGGAGATTGAAGTTCCACAGTCCGTGCTTCCTGATACCGTTTTTGAAGCAGTTGTAAAAATACCTTATGATAAGCAAATAAAACAAGTTCTTGCTAATGGCAAGAAAGGAACTTTAAATGTAGGAGCTGTTCTTATTTTACCCGAAGGTTTCGAATTAGCTCCTCCGGATCGTATTTCTCCTGAGATTAAGGAAAAAATAGGTGATCTTTATTTTCAGAACTATCGTCCCAATCAAAAAAATATTCTAATAATAGGACCTATTCCTGGTCAAAAATATGGTGAAATTGTGTTTCCCATCCTCTCACCAAATCCCGCTACTAATAAAACAGCTCACTTCCTCAAATATCCCATATATGTAGGTGGTAATAGAGGAAGAGGACAAATTTATCCCGATGGGAGCAAAAGCAACAATACAGTGTACAACGCTTCAGCAACCGGTAAAATAAGTAAAATTGCACGTAAAGAAAAAGGTGGATATCAAATAACTATTGATAATCCATCAGACGGTCGACAAGTGGTAGACTTTGTACCTCCGGGACCGGAACTTCTTGTTTCAGAAGGCGAATTCATCAAGGCGGATCAGTCGTTAACGAATAACCCTAATGTAGGTGGATTTGGTCAGGAAAATGCAGAAATAGTACTTCAAGATCCTTTACGTGTTCAAGGTCTTTTATTATTCTTAGCATCTGTCGTTTTAGCACAGATATTTCTGGTTCTTAAAAAGAAACAATTTGAGAAAGTTCAATTGGTCGAAATGAATTTTTAGGCGCATAAAAGATTTGAATCTCTATCTTATGAATGATTAATGCAATTAATGTATAAGAAATAAAAATGGCAACAATATAAGTAATACTTCTTCAGAATCCTTCATTTTCCCCTTCCCTCTGTTCGAATATATTGTGAAAGACGAGGAGATATTAAGATATTAAAGAAATATTTGCCTATTTATAATAATGAGTGATTCCGGAACAAACTTGGAGTTTTGGAGTTAATTCCCTAATTATGAATATTCATATACATGTTATCTTTTCAACAAATAGAAGAAAGGAGAGAATTTAGTAATCTTGGCTTGCTATTTTCGCTTATTTTATAACTTATAAAAAAAATAACAAAGTAAAGATAAAATCTTACCCTTCTTTGTGTTCAAAGAAAGGTAAGATCTTATCTTTATTTTTTAAGTTTTCACTTTTCTATATCTTTTTTATCTTATCTCTTTCTTTTCAGAGTTTTGCTTCAATTTTGTATAGTATTCCTTACATTGTCTATCTCTTATCATAGTATAAGGCAGTTTTTTCGCTACAAGGAGGAACCTAGGCCGGAGTAAGAACCGTAAAAAAAAAAACCTATTAAAACAATAACGAGAATACCAGCTAAAATACCTATCAACCAAAGAGGGATCCTTCCGCCCATTTTTATTATTTCCTTTCACATTAAAAAAAAGTATTCATGAGGCATAAATAAAATAATACATAGAAATATTAGATCTCACCAAATTCAATTGGGTAAGAAAAAAGATTATTACTGTTCCTAATTGAAAAAGTAATTAGAGAATAGAACAGCAAGTACAAAAATAAGTAACAACCCCCAATAGAGGCTAGTACGATTCAATTCAACATTTTGTTCATTTGGGTTTGATTGTGTCATAAATAGCTCCGTGATTTAGTTTATAATAAAGTTTATCGCTGTATGAACTGCATTGCTGATATTGATCCCAAGAAAAAAACCGTAGGTACAGCTAGCCCGTGAACGGCCAACCATCTAACTGTAAAAATTGGATAGCTTCTATCTATAGTCATTAATACCTCCTAAAAAGATCGAGATCTAGTAAATTCATCGAGTTGCTCTAATGAATCGAAACGGCCAGTTACTAATGGAACCTCTTGTCGGCTTTCTGTGAAATACTCATTTGGCCGAGGACTCCCGAATACATCATAAGCTAAACCCGTACTGACAAATAACCAACCCGCAATGAATAGAGAAGGTATAGTAATGCTATGGATAACCCAGTATCGAATACTAGTAATAATGTCAGCAAAAGCGCGTTCCCCCGTATTCCCAGACATGCTAAGCTCCCTATATTATTCTAAAATCAAGGGTAAATTGATCCCATGAAAGAAAGAGATCAGGAAATGGAAAACTACTGATATTTTCTACAATCCTTGCTTGATTGTCAATATGATACCAAGGGTATATTTGAAGTATACTAAGTATAGCTAGCCTGCTTCTAACATAGCAATATAATTTTCACTTTAATATAGAAAAGGAGTAGGATCATTAATGAAATTACTACACAATTGGTATTTAGTATTATTTATAGGTGGGGGATTTCATTTTTACTTTGTTTTATAACAGAATATCTTTTTATTGTATATTCCCTCTATGTTTGTTGATAACATCATTATCAGATATTCAATGCTAACTTTGTATCTATTTATTGATACCCTTTTTTCTACTCAGAAAGAATAAATTGAGGTAATTGCCTGACAAAAATACGTATCAATCATTGGTTTTTTTATTCATTTCTTCCATGCTTACTATAATGAGTTATTTTGGTTTTTTATTAGTTTTGCTTATTTTCACCTCAGTCTTATTCATTGGGTTAAGCAGTATAGAACTTATTTGAAATAGAAAATAACCTCAACCTCAATAGGAATTGAGATTCCTAGTCAATTTGAGGTACTATGTAGATTAGCTATTAATCCTTACCTATTCTCTTTTAATAAAAAAAAATATGATTGAAGTTTTGTTATCCGGAATTGTGTTAGGTCTAATTCCTATAACTTTGGCTGGATTATTTGTAACTGCATATTTACAGTACCGACGCGGCGATAAATTGGATATTTGATTTAGGACCATATTATGAACGGGTCTCCTACTGATTCTGAGGGATCAGATTCCATTAGCTTTTTCAGTCTAAGTGACAAGAAGATCGATCAGAAAAAAGAAAAAAAACACAGGATCACGCTCTGTAGGATTTGAACCTACGACATCAGGTTTTGGAGACCTGCGTTCTACCAAACTGAACTAAGAGCGCTTTTTGTTCTTTTTTTCTTGAAAGAAAAGATTATTTCCATGTTTCATTGAATTAAACAACTATCACTCGACTTTTTACTTTTTTGATGAAAGATTTAGGATAAAAAAGGGTAGGGATGACAGGATTTGAACCTGCGACATTTTGTACCCAAAACAAACGCGCTACCAAGCTGCGCTACATCCCTTTTAATCGTGAGTATTTTTTATTCGATTCGATATTTTATATTAACAATAATTGAATTTTGTTTTCCACATTTATCTACCTTCGCACGTGAATAGACTGTCTATACGGAAGATAGAATTTATAAGATGTCTATTTATTGACAGTACTTGATTACTTACTACTACATAGTTATTAGTATCATATTGTAAAAAAAAAAAAGGAATTTGTGCCAAATGCAAATATCTGTTTGCAGATAGTCGTAAACTACGGATGTAGTTGACCATATGATATATCTATCATTCTTGAGAAGGAGAACTTACGAACAATGCAAGATATAAAAACATATCTTTCCACAGCGCCTGTGTTAGCTACTTTATGCTTGATATTTTTATCCGGTTTATTAATTGAGATAAATCGTTTTTTCCCAGATGCTCTGACTTTTTCCTTTTTTTGACTTTCATTTTTTTGTTTTTTTTGCTTTTCTGCGAACCCGAAATAAAAAATGATGTTAGATTCATTTCCTTTTCTTCTTGGATCAATAAAATTAGGATTAAGATAAAAAGAAAAATATAGATCCAAAAGTTCCTAAAATAGTAAACTACTTGAAAATCTTAATTAAAGATTTTATTACTTAATTCATTCTCGTAATAAAATCTTTAATCATTTTTAAAGACAACTTTTATCCCTTTCTCTTTCTTCTCTTTTTTTTTTTCCAAATTGAAAAGAAGTAGATACAATACCAAAAGTAAGTTATATGGCCAAGGGTGGAAATGTAAGAATAACGATTACTTTAGAATGTACTAGTTGTACTCAAGACAGTGTTGAAAAAAAATCAAAGGGTATTTCCAGATATACGACTCGAAAAAATCGCCGCAATACTCCTGATCGATTGGAATTAAATAAATTTTGTCCTTCTTGTCACAAGCATACCATTCATGGAGAAATAAAAAAATAGATTCAATCTAACATTTCTGCCCAATATATATATTGAAGATATTTATCTTTTATCTTTTGTATATAATATTAACAAAATATGTCACTGTCAATATTTCTTTTCGAAATATTTTGAAACAAAATAAATAGTATTTGAAAGGTTCATAAAACAAATTATGAATAAAATGAAGCCATCTTTTCGGAATACATATAAACCATATTTTAAAAATAGATCTAATAAGTTTAAAAATAGATCTAATAAGTTTAGAAATAGATATAAATTAAGAAGTAGATCTAAATTGAGAAGTAGATCTAAGTTTAGAAATAGATCTAAGTCATCTTTTCGAAATGCATCTAGGCGATTTTCTCTAAATCGGCATTCTTTTCGAAAACGTTTCTCGCCAATTCAGCCTGGAGAGCAAATGGATTATAAAAATATTAGCTTAATCAATCGATTTATTAGTGATCAAGGAAAAATATTATCTCGTCGAAGGAATCGATTAACGTTGAAAAAACAACGTTTAATAGCTAGAGCTATTAAACAAGCTCGTATTCTATCTTTGATACCCTTTCTTTCTTTCAATTCAAAAGTAATTAGAGCTTAAGACTCCTCCATTTAATTCGAGCTGGGATATCTAACAAAGATAGTGCAGATTTTTTTCTATTTCTATCAATAAATAGAATAATTACCCAAATCATTCCGAATTCATTTTCGTACTGTCTTTAGTTTCCCGGAAAATTTCCCCGGGAGATTGGGTGTTACTATTTCATAATACAGGAATCTTTTTTAGCATCATAGAAAAGCAATTATTATTTAATACAGCTATTTGTGCAAGTGTTCTACGATTTGTAAGCAACTGCCTTTTGTATAAAAATTGTATAAATTGATTATAGGAGAATCCATTAGCACGGGATGCTGCATTAATCCGAGTAATCCACAAACGACGAAAATCTCTCTTCCGCTTAATTCTATCTCGGTGAGCGGAAACTAAAGCTCTCATTTTCTGTTGGTTAGCAGTCCTAAAAAGTTTTGAATGGGCTCCCCGAGAGCCTGATACAAATGCAAGAATCTTTTTTCGACGTTTTTTTGCGATATGCCCACGTTTAACTCTGGTCATTGAAGTTGATTCTTCATAGATGACTAATCTCTTTTTTGATCAATCATTTTTCTTTTAAGTAATATAAAACTGATTTTTCTAATGTATAAAATATACGACTCCAATGGCTTTTGCTACTCTAACCTTCCCAACCATAATTCCTTTCAGTTAGGCACCTTCCAAGTAGGCAGGGGATTGGACCTTGCATTTAAGTAATCAAAATAATCAATATACAATATATGTTATTATTTTTTTCTTTTTCTCTTATGGATTTCTTCGTTTCTATGGTTATTTCTCTAACGGTAAGGTCCTCTCTATACGCCGGAGCCCTAAGATATGAGATGAGTATTTGGTAACTTGTATATTTTACCATCTCTAGCTCTACTCTTCCCCCCCGAATTATAAAGACTCTAAAGATTTATAGATACAGTAACGACATCTATTTGTGAGAGTTCGCAAGATAGCTGACCTTTTGTCCGTTCTCGCAGCAATATAAACATAATCTTTATGTTCTTTAAAATTACTTTTTTTCCTCGCTCAATGGATTGATGACCATTCGCTACCAATGAGGAAGTGCTTTTCATCCTACGTAAAGGTGATTGGATTTGCATCAATTTAAACCATAAATTTCATTTTCCCCGGTACAAGGAAACTGATAGATCTGTACTTTTTCACAGAAGAAAACTATTGTTCAATTTCCTGGTCCGTTTCAGCTTCTGATCCAAACGAGTCGCACATACACCCTAGCGCATACTCCCTTCCGTTGAGGACATCCTCGAAGAGCAGGAGATTTTTTTCTTTTTCTTATCGGCTGTCTCGCATTTCTAGTCAGTTGTTGAATAGTCGGCACTTTCATTCTATTTAGCGTTACCGGTTTAGACTCTATCTAAACCATTATTACTTCCGTATTGGATTCATACATTAGTATATTTATTCGTCATCATGCTTTATTTTTAATAATCTATTTTATTTAATAATAGAGAGTAGACAAAAAAAATCATGAAGGATGTATTATACTATAATACCTAGGGAGTATAATTTGTATAATACCTATACAGCTTCTTATTTCTTCGGAAGAAGAAGATGATATGTAGCTTTTTTGATGTATGTAAATAAGTAAGTAAATAAGTAAGTAAGTATGTAAGTAAGTATGTAAGTAAGTATGTAAGTAAGTATGTAATGAGCTTGAATTTAACGAACATTCCAAAAGTTCCATATCTGGGGGACGTTCCATATCTGAGGGACGGGAAAGGAAAAGAAAGACAAGAAGGACGAGAAGGAGAAGAAGGAGAAGAAGGAGAAGAAGGAGAAGAAGGAGAAGAAGAAGGAGAAGGAGAAGAAGAAGGAGAAGAAGAAGGAGAAGAAGAAGGAGAAGACTACCAAAACCAAGAAGAATACCAAAACCAAGAAGAATATCCAAACCCAGAAGAATACCAAAACCAAGAAGAATATCCAAACCCAGAAGAATACCAAAACCAAGAAGAATACCAAAACCAAGAAGAATATCCAAACCCAGAAGAATACCAAAACCAAGAAGAATATCCAAACCCAGAAGAAAATCCAAACCCAGAAGAAAACCCAAACCCAGAAGAAAAAAAACCAGAAAAAGAAAACCTCCAAGAACAGGAAATGTGGGTGGAAATATATTACAGACTCTTTTTTGGAAGATACCTTTTTTTAGGTAGAGCGCTAGAAAAACAACCTGCTGACCAAATAATGAAATGCATGATTTATTTAAATCAAGAAGATCAAACAAAAGACTTCATGTTTTTTATTTCCTGTCGAGGTGGAGGAATGCTACAGGGAGTAGCTGTTTATGATGTTATGCAATTCGTAACAGGGGATGTATTTACAGCAGGCTTCGGGTTAAATGCTTCAATGGGAGCTTTCCTTCTACACGGAGGGGCGCTTACTAAACGAGTATTAAGCGAAAACGGTCGTATGATGATTCATCAACCTCATATGTCTCCTTATGATCGTCGTCGCCACGACGAATCCGGCTCCGATGCAGATTTTATGGGCCTATTGCGGACTTATATTTTGGAAACTTATATAAGAAGGACAAGGCAAGAACCCGAACTAATTGAAAGTCTCTTAGAAAGAGATATTTTTCTGGAACCAGGGGACGCAAGAGATGTTTGTCTTATCGATGAAATAGGCGGAGAAGGACTGGGACTGTTTTTTCCAAATCTATGGTCTTTTGATAAAAAGGATAATGACCATCAAAAGGGTTCTGACAATGATGATATCTATCATCATGACAATAATGATATCTATAATCATATCTATCAAATTGGTCAGGACAATGATTCTAGTGAGGATGACGATGAAATTGGTCATGATGATGACTATGAAATTGGTCATGATGACTATGAAATTGGTCATGATGATGACCATGAAATTGGTCATGGTAAAGACCCCAAGGATAGTGAGTATCCTACTAGGCCTTTCTGGCCTGAGCAGCCTTTATCTCCTCAAAAGTTAATTATGGGTTTCGGAGCAGAAGGATTTGAACCTACGACGTCCACCATCCCCAAGTGGCACGCTACCAAACTGCGTCATACTCCGTTATAATGACAATGACCAACATGGAACGTGGGATATTGAATAGGAACAACTAGGCTCTTTTTGGTATTAGCAGAGCAGCCTCGCAAAGAAGATAGTCGAATCTAGGTCAGATAGAATATATTAGATCTATGAGAAAAAAGCCGCCATGGTGAAATTGGTAGACACGCTGTTCTTAGGCAGCAGCGCTAGAGCATCTCGGTTCGAATCCGAGTGGCGGCATTATTGTTAATAAGATACTATAGGTTAGTATCCCTTCCATATCTAATATCTCTAGATATCTATTATATATGGAGTACCTATATAGTAAATGACTATCATTGTTCGATCTATGTCAATATGATTTATTACATATCAATCGATTTGATCTTTTTCTTACGAAACGAATCCTATATTAAAAAATAAATGGGTTTATTATGATATTTATAACTCTCGAACATATATCAGCTCATGTCTCTTTTTCTCTTACTTTTGTGATTACTCTTATTTATTGGGGAACCTTAATTTATAGAAGTGAAAAACTAAGTAATTCAGGAGGAAAGGGCATGATAGTGACGTGTATTTGTATAACGGGAGTATTAGTTTCCCGTTCGCTCTATTCGGGGCATTTACCGTTAAGTAATTTGTATGAGTCATTCATGTTCCTTTCATGGACTTCCTCCATGATTCATATAGTTATACAACTACGGGGCCAGTATGCTTGGTGGTTAGGTGCAATCACCGCGCCAAGTGCTATGTTAACTCATGGTTTTGCTACTTTAGGTCTTCCGGATAAAATGCAAGAATCTGCAATGTTAGTACCTGCTTTACAATCTCATTGGTTAATGATGCATGTAAGTATGATATTGCTCAGTTATGCAACTCTTTTATGTGGATCCCTATCATCCATATCTTTATTGGTCATTGCGTCCCAAATAAATCAAAAGATTTTTCTTAATGTGAAAAATTCTTTTTTCTTCAATTGGTATTCACGCGACCAAGAAAAAAAAGAATTGAAACAGACTTTTTACCTTTCACTTAGAAATTATCGTAAATGGGTCTTTACTAACCAATTAGATCAATTCAGTTATCGTACTATTGGTCTAGGATTTTCTCTTTTAACTATAGGTATACTTTCCGGGGCAGTATGGGCCAACGAAGCATGGGGATCTTATTGGAGCTGGGATCCAAAAGAAACTTGGGCATTAATAACTTGGATTCTATTTGCAATATATTTACATACTAGAATAAACAGGGGTTGGAAAGGACAAAAACCGGCGATTGTTGCTTCTCTAGGATTTATTCTAGTTTGGACATGTTATTTGGGCGTTGATTTATTGGGAATAGGCTTACATAGCTATGGCTGGTTGCTTTAGTAAGTTACTAAAGCAACCAGCCATATAACTGATTTTTACCTTGTCCTCCAAAGTTCAACTAAGGAAACATACAGATTATAACAGCTATATATCGAAATACATTTTTGAAGATAAGAATAAGGCTTCGAGTTTTGGATTTTATTCCAACGGTTTTGGATTTTATTCCAACGGTTTTGGATTTTATTCCAACGACTTAAACGTCTAGGTTTTTCTAGCTTACATTTTTCTAGCTCAATTGCTAGTCCATCTATTATATCTCTCAGGAAGCGTAGAAATTTGACGAGTTTCACTCTCATTTCATTTAGAAGGTTTCTAATTTCATCTAGAAGGTTTATAATTTCATTTATAAGATTTCTAAGAAACCTTCTAAAGTTGATACGTTCAGTTTTCAACTTATTGATGAGCGGATCTATCCATTTTCTCCGTTTCTGATCTATCCATTTTCTCAGTTTATTTTTAAGCGGATTTAGAAATCTTTTCAATTGAAGTTTAAGTTTAGAGAAAAGTTTTCTCATCGATTTGATAATAAAATCTTTAAGCGAACTTATCCGTTTGATAAGAAAAGCTCTAAGCTGAGACAAAAGTGAACTTATCCATTCCATAATAGAATCTCTAAGCTTGAACAAAAGTGAACCTATCCATTCCCTAATAGAATCTATAAGCTCACTTATTATTTTTCTGAGTATCGTAAGAAGCTCATTGTACGGGGAGGGGTCAGAAGGAAGGGACGAACTTATGCTGCAAAAAGAATCTTCTTTTTTATGCTTTACTTCATTTAGAGCTTCGTTATGTCCAGCAACCGGCGACTGTTTCGTACCCAATAAAATTTTGGCATGATTTCCAAATTTTTGAACAGTCTCTCTTATCGAAATAAAACTGTGCTTTAGCTTTAGAAAATACAAATTATTTGTAATATGTTCCCAATGATCTATTTTAGGATACATGCGTACCCTCAACATAGCAGATCGACTACCATTATTGGTATTCCACCAAAATCTATTCATGCAAATAAGATCTTCTAATCGATAACGAGGCCAAAGAAAACGTCTTATCTTTTGCCTTGTATCTACGATCAGATGTTCGTTTTTTTTCATTAGACCTTGGTCATCTTGACTACTGGATTTTACACTCTCATCCAAATGGTTTTCCAGATTCAAAAGATTCAAAATTCGAAATTCTCTGCGACGTCTTGGAAGAAAAAGATCTTCGAAAATGAAAGAACTTGAAATTTTTTCATTGATTCGTCGTCGAGATCGAGGTCTATCAAAAAGATTGACATTTATCTTTTTCTTCTTTAGTTTAAATAAAAGACTTGCAATTTTATATACAAAGAATCGGTCATTAAAGTACCCCGGTACAAGTGGCATAGATCTTCGGGCTGCCTCGCAAAAAACTCTGCGTATATCATTATGTTTCGGGAAGATACTTTTGAGATACAATACAGTGTCCAATAATTCGAAGTCAAGATCTCCGTTTTCGGCATATGGAAAAAGTAAATTGGCTACCTCAGTTTCGCCGCCTAATTTTTTCCTATCAAAAAAACGAGCCGCATTTCTGAACTTGGTAACCCAAGGAGTTAGCGGTAGTTTTTCGAGCTCGTATTTCATTCCCCAAGTATAAATATTTGTTGCCATTTCCCGATAGGCTAATCTGTCTTTTTCTAATTCCACTCCTTCTTTTCCCTCAAGTTTCATTTCCTCTTTTAACTGTTCCTCCCTTTCAAGGCGTTTTGCCTCCCGTTGCAAGCGTCTCTGTTGTTTCAGATATTCAGTTTTGGCAGTTCTGAAATCTATCTCTTGTTCATCGGCTTTCTTGGGTTTGGTCTTGGTTTCGGAGCGTTCGTTGTATTTCTCATCGTCTCCTCTTTCGTATTTCTCATCCAATTTTGATTTAACTCGGTCCCATGCTTTCTTATCACCCTGTGACGCTTTCTTAGCATCTTGTCTCAAAATAATTTCCTTTATTGCCAGTCGGACTTCTTCTTTTTCCATATTGATTTTATCAATATTGAGTTTTGGATAATAAATATTACAGAAGTCTCGAACTAGAAAATCTTTGAAATTTTTTTTTTGTCTTTTTGAAGATTTACGTTTCCGATTTAATTCCGCCAATTTACGTTTCCTCTCTTCTCTTTTCTGCTCTTTAGCTTTTTGGGCAGCTATTTTTGCTAGTTGTCTAACTCTCTGTTCCTTGAGAAGTCTTTTCTTTGCTTGTCGTCTTCTTTCCTTCTTGTTTCGGTCATCTTCTAGTTTGAATGTCCTTGTCAATCTCTCGACTTCTTCTGGAGAAGTGGCCGATTCTAATTTTTTGCGTCGTGCTTCTCTTATTTGAATTCTCTCCTCTTTTCGTTTTCTTCGGGCTTCCTGAAGTTCTTGAGCAGCCGCGGCTTTTCTTCGCTTTTCCTCTTCTTGCTTTCGAAGACTTTCTATAACGAAAGCATCAACATCAAAATCTTTTGGTATTTGGATTTCTCGAAATTTCCACATTTCTTCAATCTGCCTTCTTATGATATTCGGAGGAAAAACGTCACCAAGTTTGTTTGCATTTTTGATTTTTTTTCTAAGATCTGGGAACAACCAGAATTGGAATTTGTAATATCGACTTTTCTTATAATAGTTTTTTTTAGTTGCCGCGCAAAAATCGACATTCCTCTTTTTGGATTTGGAAGAATCACAATTCTTTTTTTTCTTTTTGGAAGAAAAAAACTTTTTCCAAGAAGAATCATTTTTCTTCTTCTTCTTCTTCTTCTTGGAAAAACCGGCATTTTGAAAATGAGTAATAGCTTGATAATCTGGTTCCGGTATATATTGAATTGCGGGTCCGTGATTATTCTCTTTCATATGATCCAGATAACTATATGCCAAAAGATCATATCTATGACGTTTGATCGGGTTCTTGAGTCGTGCCATAAAAGTGGCAAAGCGCTTCTCTCCCAAAAACGATGCAAATTCAGTCCATCCCAACCGGTTGCCAATAACATGTTTACGTTTTTTATTTCTGTTCGGATCTATTCTGTAGCCAGCACACCATTTTAACCATTGCTTCCAATGGTTAATCGTTAACTCTCCAGGATGCTTGCAATCCAATATTCCTTGTGAGTCCAAAAATTCTTTCACATTTTTTTTTATAAAAGGAGACGATGCTCTTGATTCGATTAAATCCTTCACACATAATCCTTTCATATTTCTTATTTCTTTCCATATTTGATGAAAAACGTACGCTTGGGAAATTTCTTTTCCTTGGCATTTGGATTCGACTTTTCCTTGGCATTTGGATTCGACGTTTTTGCTAATTGGATGATTGCTATTGAATATTTTTTGAATTGTTTCAAAACTTCTACTCAATTGCATGCAAAATTCCAAATTTGACTCGATCATATTGAACATACTTATTTTGAGATCAATAAATAGTAGTTTCACCCTAAAATGAATAACTTTTATAAAAAACGGCAATTTCTTCCTGATGAAGCGAATAGTTTTCTTTTGTAAAGACGAACGCCAAATTTTGATGCGAATCCACTCTTTTTTCAATTTGGATTTTATGTTAGGAGAAGGTTGATCCATTCTCTGTTTAAAATCAGCTTTCAATTTATTATAAATATCTAGATTGAAGCGGTACTCTTCATTCATTTGGTTGATTCGATCATTCATTGTGATTGTCCAATCATTTGGATCTGGAATATCCAATTTTTGTTTCATCTGGATTGAAAATGGTTCATCTTCTACTATTTCTAAAGAAAATTGAATATTAGACGTAGGCTTAGTCCGAATAATTTTAGACGTAGGCTTAGTCCGAATAATTTTTTCTTTCCTAGTATCTAGGTTGATTTCTTTCCTATTATCTAGGTTGATCTTTGTTCTAACTGTCTCCTTTATCATCTCAGCCTTTTCCTTCATCGCCGCACTCTTCTTTTGTATCAATTCTATCAATTCGCGGGTAGGTTCGATAATAGGTTTTGCCCGATCGGACGTATAATTCCAAATCCATTCGCCAATAGGTTCCCAAAAAGAAGGCACGTCTGGTGGATTACCAAAAGGTGATTCAATTTCTGTACCATAGATAGTTAAGTATCCTGTTGTCTTTTTTTCAATTTCATTAGGTTCATACCAAGGTTTTAAGCGAAAAGGATATACAATCTTGATTTGAATACCTTCTTTGATGTACTCTTTTAGGAACTTTTTCGGGACATCCGGGTCCGTCAATTCATATCCATCATAATTACATTTGAGATATGATTCTTTTTCCAAGTTGAACCAATCCTGCTCCCATTCGGGAACTTGAAACAGTAAAGTACGACCAATATTTTTAGCTGCTATCAAAATAGGGAAATACACTCGTTTTCTGAGATACATATGAGTAAACAAGAGAGTAGCTCTGACATAGTGAATCACTTCCCCGTCGAAGATTTGCTGTGTTCGGCGGCGACGATCTTCTTTTCGTCTTTCGCGTCTTTCCAAAAATTTGTCGTAAATTCTTTGCGATCTTGCAGTTAGTCTTTTTTTCTCGTCCTTCTTAGGCACGGGTTTGTTATGTGACTTCTGAGTCATTGATTTGAGTCTCCCGAAAAGAATCGACTCTGGTCTCGGTATCCAATGGTTGATTGCTGAAACTTTTCGTCGTTGAAAACGGACAGCTCCTTTTACCAAATCTCGACGAAAATCTCCTTCATAAGGATAACTAAAGACGTATATATCTTTGGATTGAAGATCCTCCTCTTCTTCATCTCCCCCCTTGTCCGCTTCTTCTTGTTCAAGAGTTTCTTCTTCAAGAGCTTTTTGTTTTAAAGGTTTAAACAACCCTTTTTTTGTTGTTTCTAAGACCTCATTCTTTTCTTGTTCTTCTGCCTCTTTTTTTTCATTTTCCAGGTCAGCGAGCTTGTCAAAGGGCTTTATAATTATTAACTGGCGAGCTTTTTTTGGGCGAGTTTCGAGACAATCTTTGACAGCTATAGGGTCGTGAACTCCAGATAATAGAGTCGAAGGCAACTTAGGAACAACAAACCTGTTAAAATCTCGGATTCGAGGTTCGTAATCATCAAGACGGGTTTTGTCCTTTTCTATTAATTTGCTATAAAGGACATAAAGTTCATGAAAGTCTGCGAAATCTCTCATATCTTGCTCAGATCGTTCTTTTTCAAAGAAATATTCATCAAGATGAATATTTGATTTATCGCTCTTATGTTTTTTATCCTTAGTATGTTCCTTATTAGAAGAAAGCGGTTCCTCTTCTAAAATATCTGCTGCGAAATCTTTCAGAATATCCTTCTCTGATATTTCTATTTCAATATCCATAGATACTCGAGAGTCTGAGAATTCGTCCGAATTAATAAAAAAAAGTCGCTCATAAAGCAAAGCCTGCTCGGTAGGAAGAGCACTCAGAAGCAACTCCCATTTGGTACCCGTAGTTTCAAGAAAAATATGCAACAAATAATTTGTTAACAATTTTTTCTCGCAAGAAGCAATGTCTTTTTCTATTCTTTCCTTTAAAGGCGCCGGGATCAATGTGTTGAAAACATATTCTAATGAAGATAAATTTTTAGGATAAATTTTCTCATATTTATTCTTTAAGTCCTCCAAAGTAGATTCATCTAACCATTTTCTTCTGTTCTGTTCTTCTAATAAGACCATACGAATTTTCTCTATCCACCATTTGGAAATAAGTTTGATTCGCGGTTGAACGATTCTTTCTTTATTTTCTGGTCGAATTAAAGAAAATCGACAAAGTCGGTTGGTAGAATCACGGTTCTTATTGGTAGAATCATCACGGTTCGTATTGGTAGAATCATGGTTCTTATTGGTAGAATCCTGGTTCTTAGATTCTGCCAGTTTCTTTTTTTGCTCTTTCAAGTATTCCTCTGAATATAGCATCCAAGGCGACTTAAATTGATATTGATTCATTGACCCACGGAATGGTCCGCTAAGTAAAGGATCATCAACTTCTGAAAGACGCTTTTTATCTTTTGTTCTTGAAAATCTAATTTTTTTTTCAAGAATTTTGACAACAGGAGATCCATTGCTTAGAGCTCTCACCCTATTTTCAAGCTCTTCGCCTAAAGAAGTTTTCCTCTCCCATTTTTTTTCTATCCATTCATCAAGGTGATCCTGATTTGAATCAAGACTTTGATCACCCAAGCTTGCCATTTTGGCAAAAAAAGAGATACTTGGTGGAGCTGTGAAAGAAATTTTTTGATGGCCATCACTGAGACAAACATCGAAGAAATATTCAGCAACTTGGCTCCTCACAGGGCCACGCAGAATATAATCTCCTATACTCACGTATCGAAGGGGGTCGTTAAACCGATTAGAATCAAACAATATTAATGGCCACCTTTTGATTAGAAAAGGTGATATTTTCTCTTTGTCAGCCTCCACTATCACTTGATCAGATAAAATTTTCACTAACGTTTTAAAAGAAGAAGGCAAAGGAATGGACGGCTTATTAACATTCTCCTCATTTTTTTCAGTATTAGTAGGAGTCTCAGGCTTATGTTTCTTATGTTTTTTTTTCTTGTTAGGTGACTTTAGCTCACTCCTAAAAGATTTTTTCTTATCAGATAACTCTAATGATAGCTCTTCAAGTTCTTCTCGAGGACCGTGAATGAACGTCCTTGAATCATTCCACTTAGTAGCGATGAGAGAAGGATTCCTCCCGTAGCATGCCAGCATGGCATAGCCGAAGAACAGGATTTGAAAACTGAAGAAAAAGAATTCTGCCCTTCTATCCCTTTGTAAGGGAACATCATTTTCCACCCGTGAACAAAAAATTTTCGTCATTTTGACAAAAAGAATTTGTCCGCTCAACCATCCGGCTGCAGTACTCAGCAGAAATAAAAAGTTTCCGCTATATCTGAATAGCATCAGATTGATTAATCGGGTATAGATAGATTTACCGAAAAGGGCGGGGTTTAGCAGTTGTAAAGCGACTCCAATAAAAAATTCTACCGCCGGATTTTGAAGCCAAGGGTATCTCCGAATCAAAGATCTTTGAAAAATAAGAAAAAATAGAACGGGAACAAGCATGATTGTCATCAAATGGGGTTTCCAAATACTCGCATAAATAGGCGCTACGTATATGGATGAGAAGACCACCAGTTGTGCCACAAAAGAACCACTAAGAACAAAATTCCCTGCAGGAACAATTTTTCTGTTGTCGATGACTTTATTCTGAATTAACATCGATCGAATAAAATACATCTGGGCCGGGCCAATTGGCAATGTTGCTAAAAAACCATAATAGACCCCAAATAATAGAATCGGGGTCGATCCCTGAACCCACGGTATGATGTAATGATACATAGTTTCTCTCCTTGCCCGCAGGCTATACGTATATTGTAAAAATCATGATAAACCCCAAATAATAGAATCGATGTCGATCTTTGAACCCACGGTATGATGTAATCATACATAGTTTTCCTCCTAGCCCTTAGGCTATACTATACTATATTGTTATTGAGAATTATTCATTCATATTAGATAATTATTCATTCATGCGACTATGATTTTAACGTTATTAACATAACATTAGGATCATTTTTTATATTGAATATGACAATTTTTCAATGGAAGTAGATTACTAACCTATTTCATTTCTATTTCATGGAATATTTAGAAACTGTCTTAGATAGATCATTAGATAACACTCCAAATCTATATACAGAGATTAACGACAACATCGAATCTACTCCCTAACTGTATTACATAGATCAATATCTTACCATAGATCATTTTTGCTATATGATAGCACTATAAGTATATCATTACTTATCTCATATATGTGTCCTACCTGCCGAATCTCCTCAACCAAAATCTAAACACGATGATTATATGTCTTATGTTATGTTAATCTATCATAGAAGATTGATACGTATCAACGTTTTAATGAACATTCTATCCTGTAATGGAAGAAAAAAACTCATAATTACACATCCACATAATTCAATATTAGTAATATATTATTACTAAGTATAGAAAACAGAATCAAACTATAGTTTCATATCATAATATTACTATGTATAGAAAACAGAATCAAACTATAGTTTCATATCATAATATTACTATGTATAGAAAACAGAATCAAACTATAGTTTCATATCATAATATTACTATAGTATAGAAAACAGAATCAAACTATAGTTTCATATCATAATAACTATTACTAAGTATAGAAAACAGAATCAATCTATAGTTTCATATCATAATAACCAGAATGAATCAACATATCCAAAATTGACTATTGACTTATTAATTGATTATATGTCTTATGTTATGTTAATCAACATATCCAAAATTGACTATTGACTTATTAATAGAAAATAAAACATATATTCTATCCGATCCACTTTCTCTTCCACTATTGAACTAAATTCTATTACAAATATTCGATGAAATAGAATTAGCTTATTGAATGCCTTGATGGTGGAATGGTAGACACGCGACACTCAAAATGTCGTGCTAAACAGCGTGGGGGTTCAAATCCTCTTCAAGGCATACAAAAACAATCTTATTGTTTAGATAGATTCTAATTGCATCTATTCTGAAATGGCAACTGTATTTCACTTGTGAATGAATTCGTCATTTATTCAATATTACATTATAACTATTATACTTGAAAAATGTCAAGTCAATAAGTCGTCATTTCAACAAATCAAATCCGAATTGATAAATTGAATAAGCATACTATTCAACATTTATCAATTCGAGTTGATTTTTTGAAAAAGTTTTGAAGGCAAAATTCGGACCGATCAAATTTGAACAAAATGAATGAAAGATCTAGGCTTTTTTATTTTTATTTAATCCTTCCGCCAATAAACAATCAATGGCATTCGTAGAAAGCCATTTTGTTTTTAATAATGTATCGATCATTTGTTTAAATAACATTCTATTAGAGAAGAATAAATTTGATAAATAATCATAACTTTCGGATAGAGTTTTATAAGTAAGAGATTCATTAGATAATAAATCTATATTTTCCCTTTCTCCCTTGAGCAAACGTTGTTTCAATTTATCATCCCGTGTTTTTTCACGGAACCAACATTCATTTATCACCGATTGGCGATAAGGTAATACACGTCTCAATCGGATACCAATTTCTTGAAAGCGTTTGAAATTTTCAAAATTTTCTTTTTGTTCCATTTTAATATTAAGAGGTAAATCGTCATCATTAGTCTGAATTTTTATTCCTAGGGCTATTTTTCTCACCTTTTTACGCTTTCGAATAACCCTCAATGTTGTTTTAATACTGATATTTAGCTTTCTTGTTGAAGAATAAGTAAGATAAATGCTCTTCACAAGTTCTTTACAAGCAAAAAGTTCTCTTGGTTCAAAAGAAGAGTGCTTATTGCTTAAGCGAATACTCACGGGATCCCAAAGAAATCGACGAGCTAGACAGATTACTGGTGTATTTAAAGGTTTATACTCCATTGCATACTCTTCTGTGTCAAATTGATATATTCCCATCCTTTGAAACTTTTTGTATAATAATTTTGCTTCCCAGAAAGCAGCTGTCTTTCTTTCTATAATATCGTCCTTCTTATCATAAACAGGCCGGAAGTCGGGGCCAGACATTAGAAATTTCTTCCAATATAAGCTAGAAAGACGGGTCGGTCTTTCTTGAAACCCTCCAAACAGGTGAAGATAATCCAATAATGGATTTTCTATTGTTATATCTTTTATATGCTCAAATCGATTGCTGCGAATAAAACTAAAACGCCAGGTCCTAGAATCACCAACTATAGGAGTTTCGTCCTCTTCCCCGTAGGAATTTCTTAATTCTTTAGATAAAACGATTTTATCTAGTATAGAAGATAATCCTTTTTGCATCATATCTTTTTTGAACTGAGGAGCAATTGTTATGTAATCAGAATTGCCCCGATATATTGGCAACGATGGAAATTCTTCCAGAAGACCCTGTAAGAGACTCGAAGCTAGAATGAAATCATTTTCAATGAAACGATCAAAAGGATTATCCCAATTCTCTCCATTTGATAAAAACCAACAATCTTGCGCTACTGATCCGGCCAAGCAACCCAAAATATGATAGAATACGGTGAACTCTTTCGCAACTGTTCCGGCAATTGAAGGTTCTAAATACCATTGATGCAAATAGTGTGCCCTTCGACTCTCGAAATCTAGATTAAGCCTTATAGAATTTTTTAAATACGTTAGTTTATTTTGTATAATGGCTTTTCCTATCTTATAAGGAAGTCCTTTAAAAAATTCACTGAACTTCAGATTATAATTGCAAGGACCCCAATTTGATCTATACAAAGCTACTCCAATTATATCATTGTCTATAGCTGAAGTATTTTGGCTCATGCTAATTCGAAATATGTCATCAGCAAGTTTTGCTAGATCTCGCGTAGTAAAGCCTTTGGTAGTTAATCCAAATTCATCATAGCAGTTCCATTCTTTTTTCAAGTAGAGCCCTTTGTTACGTAAAAGCAAAGGAAATTCTTTTTCTCGATATGGGGCAGGCAACTTTCTAGTATTGATAAATGTATCGAATCTTCGTTTACTACGAGGAGGACTTATTAGAACTGGATCAATTTTTTTTGGAATCTCAGTTGAGGCAATAACAACAATATTTTGTTTGATGGTGGTTTCTTTTTCACCATCAATCGAATGATCCCCAAGGAGTTCTACCAATAATGCAATAAGATAAAAGTAATCATTCAGTTCATGAATGCTTGGAATCCATATGACGCAAGGAGACATCAATTTTGCCAATTTGAGTGCAAATACGAATTGGATTACTCTTCTCGAAAAATACTCTGGAGGGTTAGGATTATTCACTCGATCATACAAAAACTTATGAGGTTTTTCATCATAGTACTCCTTCTCATCTATCTCTTTTGGCCTGCCTGACCAGCCGAGAGACCTGAGGATATTTTCATGCTCAAGGTATGATTGTTTAGCTGAAGATGTATACTCGGGTTCATAGCGAGACAGAAGTTTTTGCTGCCTCAAAAAACTTTTAGGAGATATTCTTATTAAAGGTAAATAAGAATCTGCTGCTAAACTTTTAGCCAAGTAGGATCGTCCAGTTTCCTTAGGCCCTATCAATAAAATTCGATTCGAAAAGGACGGTACTGGGTAGAGCGGGTAAAATCTCACGTGGTCATATAAGAATGAGCGAATTGGGGCGGAAGTCATCTTCTGATAAAAAGCAGCGAAAATCGGCATTTCTGCTAAAAACAATGAATTTAATTCGGAATTCATTAAGCCTATTCTATGAGTTAGGCCTCTCTGAATAAATTCAGCTAAATATCGAAAGTAAAGAAGTCCTGGCTGTTCTTTTTTTTCAAATTCATGAAAAAAACCAATAGGGGGGGTTAATTTCGATTCAAATTGAGAGATTTTTTCTTGTAGTAAAAACAATCGATTTTCTCTCAAAAAAAAGTCATCCACTTCAAATTCGTACAAAATTGTTTTTATAAGTGAGTTATATCTCCAGCATTTTAGAAAAGGCGGCCACAACCATTGAATATTTTTGACATACCAAATTTTCAATAGTAGTAATAATCCTATATCATCAGGATCCGAGTCCAGCTCGATATAGTCCACAAATGTAAGCCAAGAACCATACCAACTTAAATTAGAAAAATTTCTAAGCCCTTTATAAGATCTAATCAGTTCTCCTACTCCCTCAAAGCAGGAGGGATTATACTGCAAAACTCTGATGAGATAGAAGTTCCTATAGAACTCAATCAACCCTAAAAGAATCATGGAGAAAATATAAAAGAAAAACCCAATGAAGATAGAAAGAAAAATATCGTATTCCCGAACATTTTGTATATATTTCCATACATCAAATGATATTTGGAGATCCTTTCCCCGAAGTGCGTATCTAAGTATGTCTTCATTTGTTTCTTGCAGTATTTCGTCAATATTCCAGCGGGATAACATAAGATTGAATATAGGGAGAATTTCATCATTCCATATCGGGAGAATTTGATCATTTAATATAGGGAGAATTTGATCATTTAATATTATGAGAATTTGATCATTCAATATTGTGATAATTTGATCAATTTTATCTCTAAATTCCCACTTTAGAACTTTCCAAAATTGATGACAAAGTGCCCACAAAATATTCAAATTGTGATTCCAATTTTGCCTAATATTGCTCGGGATTGATACCAACTGATTAATATTATTTATTGGTATTATTTCTGTTATTATTTCTATTTCCGAAAAAAGAGTAAAAAACATATTTTTAGTATATTTCCACCCTGTGGAAGTAAAAAACCACAACCATGACTTATGTGTTTGAAACAAACCCCATTTCTCAAAATGACTATTTATTTTGATTTGATCAAAAAGAATATTGATTTTCTTTTGATTAAAAGAAATTATTCCAAAACACTTTAGTTTTGAAAACACTAACTTTAGTTTTTCTTTATCAAAAAAGTCACCTATGGATTTGAATTCCATAAACTCTTCGTCTTCCATAAAGTCACCTATAGCTTTGTCTTCATCTTTTACTGTTGAACTATATTTTGCTTTTTCTGCAAATTGATTCATTCGCAAAGATATTTCGGACAATAGATCATCTTGATAAGATTGAGTTTGAATAAGATCTATGTTTGAACTAAAACTATTTTGAGAATACTGGCTAGAGGTCTTTTCTTCTAAATCTGAACAAAAAGGATAGCAAGAGTTTTTGTCAAAATTGACAATTTGTAGGCTTATTAAAGGAGTTCTAGAAATATCTTCAATCGAGAAATTGATATTTCTACGAATAATAGAAGTCAATTTATCAAAGAAATTAGACGATTTATGCAAATCATGAATTAGCACTTTGTCACATAAATATTTATCCAATAATATATTGACTTGTGACTTTATGAGTGAGATAGTTTCTTTCTCTGAGTACATAGCTCTCACTTCGCTAATAGACGAAGAAACCAGATTGTTAGGAATGAAAACTAAATTGAATAATTGTCCATATGTTACATTCTTATTTTTGATATGAATCCTTCCCATGTAAGAAGCCAATCTTTTTTTATAACAAAGACGAGGACGGTGTAAATAATCTAAAAATTCAAAGGTATTTGCTTTGTCAAAAGCAGCTCTCAATGAATTTTGATTAGAGAGTTTTAAAGGATTCAACCAATTGTCTTGATTATCAAATATTGCCGAAAGACCCGCGTTATTAAATAGTTCCAATAATTCCATGTAATTTTTTCCATTATCAAAGAAGTCAGTAATAAATTCAATTATCGGTTTTTTCTCATTTAATGTTTGTTTGGATTCAAGATTAGGAATTGATTTATATTTTGTGCTTTCATTAAGCTTGCCCCAAACATTTTCATTAAGCTTGTCCCAGAGAATCTTCGAATGATTCATTTTCTTCGAGATCACCCTATTAAGTTCACATTCACAAATTTGATTGGGATCCCCAAACCAACCCCAATGTTGACTAATCGATAATTCAATTGGATCTAACACTCTCTTTTTTAAATTGTTTTGTTTGGAAATGGACAAGAGATATTCTACTCTTTGTTGGAAGTATTCGATCTTTTTGGATAATACAAAAGTGTTTAAAAAATTTGGATTTCTAATCTGAACAGGTCGAAAAATAGGGCGATCCAAACATTCTTTCTGACGCATTATCCAACTTGATGAATGCTGGTTAATTGCATCTTGCGTTACATTATTCAAATTGCGACTTAATATTTTGAGAAAATAGATGAATTCCAAATAGTATTTATTCTTATTCACTACTTTCTGTAATTCCAAAGAGTCTCTTTGTAATTCCATATAGTATTTATGGAATTCCACATAGAAATATCCCAAATAGTTATGTAATTCCAAATAGTATTCATCCAATACTTTTTGTGATTCCAATTTATTCTTATTCACTACTTTCTGTAATTCCAAAGAGTATTTATGGAATACCAAAGAGTATTTAGTCAATAATTCCAAATAGTATTCATGAAATACCAAAGAGTATTTATCGAATGTCTTATCTAATTCTAAATAGTACTTATTCAATACTTTCTGTAATTCCAAATGGTATTCATGAAATACCAAAGAGTATTTATCGAATGCCTTATCTAATTCTAAATAGTATTTATTCAATACTTTCTGTAATTCCAAATAGTATTTATTCTTATTCAATACTTTCTGTAATTCCAAAGAGTATTCTTGTAATTTCAAATAGTATTTATTCTTATTCAATACTTTCTGTAATTCCAAAGAGTATTTATTCTTATTCAATACTTTCTGTAAATTCTTATTCAATATTTTCTGTAATTCCAAAGAGTATCTTTGTAATTCCATATAGTATTTATGGTATTCCAAAAAAGAATACTTCTGGAACGATTCTAAATCCTTGAATATAAAATCCTTTAAGAAATATTCATTCAAATCAGATTTTGATACAACAGGTGCCAATACGTTCTTCAAGAAATCGAATCTCATAAATGCTTTTTCAATTTCAACATGCTCGTTAGCTTGAATCTTGTATCTACTCAATATTTTATTCAATATTAGTTGTCTAGTGTTGTCATCTTCTGATGTTTTCTTTTTTTCCGTTAATTCATCTCTGGAATTGAAGAAGGAATTGAAGGACTTCGACTTCAATAAAGTCTGGTTGAATAAATGTAATTCATTCACACGATCATCGATATCTAGATCAATTTCATCATTAGGGTAATAGAGATTAGGCTTAGTTATTGATAAAGTCAATTGGTCTGTTATTTTAAGAACAAATTTTTTTAATTGGAAATCATCGTTTAATGCTAATTGTTCTTTTTTTTGATCACAAGATGAGGGAGATCTTGAAGATGAATTCGATTTTATAAATCGAATACAATTGAATTGGTTTATATAGTCTTTTCTGATGTTCCATTCGCGATCTGGTAAAATATCATAATTGACAGAAGGATTCTTAAGAAATTTTTTAACCTTCCATAGATCAACAATTTGATTCTTTTCTAATCCCCTGAAATATTGAAAAGCATCTTGTCGCCCTTTCAACAATTTGAATTTTTCACTCGGTTTATTGCTATAATTAATACTTATACATGATTGATCTATTAACAAAGGATCAAACAACGTTTGAAAAACTTCCGTCTCTGAAAAGGGAAAAGATTCTCTTGCTTGATCTGATTCTTCTTGTAATATTTTTTCTTTTTTTTCTTGTTCAAAAGACAAGAACTCCAATCTTTTCTTTCCCTCCTCATGGAGTTTCCTTAGTCTTCGTAGCCTTTCTTTGTAGCTTTCGACTTCTTCAATTCTTCGTTTTCTTCTCATCTTTATGATTTCTTCTGGTTCTGAAGAAATAGCAAATTCTTTTTCTGCTTGAACTAGTTCAACTTCTAGTTGTTCGAGTTTGTGTTCTGCTTCCTCAACAACTTTGCTTCGATTATCACCAAGTAATGACTCCCGCCATTCATAAAGGTTTTCAGGTTCTGTTTCAGGTTCCCAATATTCTGGAATTGAATTAAAAGATGAATCAATCTCCCATTCGATGCCATTAGATTCCTTCTCCAAAAGGCTTTCCCAACTTGTTGTTTCTTGCTTCTCTGATATTCTATCATTTTTCTGATTCAGATTTGTTTTAGAACTCGATAAAATCCAAACATGTTCTTTTGGATTGAGCAAACAACGTTGATATCTCCTTCGGACTTTTGGCAAAAACAGAAAACGATGCGGAACGAACAACAAATTTTCCTTTCTAGCTCTAGCTCCAAAATGTTGTACAGCCGGAACCGGAAATATCTTCATGAAATTATATTTTGATGATTTGTTTCTTTCAATTAATCGAATATTCAAAAAATAGAAAAGTAATGGTAATGCTATTATTATTACAGCTTTTATTGCTTGACCTTTTAAGATAAATAGACGTATATCCCGTATAAGTAATGTATTAAGAATCCGAAAATCAAAAAGCTTAACAACACTTTCTCGACCAGAAAATATTTGACTTAGCAATCTCACCAAATTGGATTCGTTCCATGGAACGAATATTTCCATCATGTATTCTTTCAATTTCGACTGAACGTTAAAGGACCACATTATTTCTCGGTTTTTTCCGATAGGGTCCGTAGACCACGAATTTTCACGTTTTCTCATATATTCTTTTTTTTATTTTATTTTATTTTGTAAGATAATATAGTGTAATTATTACTTATTAAATTGAATTATAATAAGAAAGAGGTAGTCAATACAAGTTATTAAACATATTGTACAATTTGCCAAAAAAAGTTTCTTGTTATTTCTATAAAAGAGAAATAGAATTGAATTGGTTACCATATTTATTATAATGAAATTACTTTACCATAGCATCCATGGCTGAATGGTAAAAGCACCCAACTCATAATTGGGAAGTCGCGGGTTCAATTCCTGCTGGATGCATAATAAACAGTTATTACACTCTGTTTTTTAGATGAAAGAATCGCAGCAAGTTTGTTTATCTCGATTCAATTCAGTATGGAGATTAGATTATCTCCATCCCTGTTTTGTAATTCTTAACTTCTCTTTTAAATAGAAGTTAAGAATTACAAATATTTTATTTACACATGTTTGAACGACTTTTTCTCAGATAGAAGATCTATATTTTGTTTTGGTACAAAATGAACTTCTAATTGAATGATCAAGTTGATTTTGTAATTAGAAGTTCATCTGATAATTTAAGCCTAGCCTATTCCCTGTGATTTTAAGAATATGAATAGAAGGGCAATTCTTCCTTTTTTTTACAGTTAGTGAAAATTCTATTAAAAAAATCAATCTCTAAAATAATGTATCCTGGGCAATTGCAACAATTGGATTCATTATTATTCCCAATAAAGTAGATGCTATTACAGATATAATCATACTAAATTCGATATAATTTTTTTTTGAGATTGAAGAAGATAATCTATAATTTTGCACGTAGGGAGTTATTTCTTTTTTTCTTTCAGTCATTAATAACTTAATTATTTTAAGATAATAATATGTGGAAATAGCACTCATAAAGAGTCCTATCGAAACCAATAAATAGGAGCCTGCTTGCCATCCACACCAGAATAGATAAAGTTTTCCAAAAAAACCTGCTAATGGAGGAATCCCTCCTAGAGATAGCAGACATAAAGATAAAGACAGAGCTGAAAAAGGGTCTTTCGCGTATAATCCTGCATAATCCCGAATGTTATCTGTTCCTGTACGTAGACTGAATAATATAATACAAGCAAAAGTTCCTAAATTCATAAAAATATAGAGCAGCATATAAGTTATCACACTTGCATATCCGTTATTTGGGTCTTTATCAATTATTCCAATAAGGATATATCCAATTTGACCTATCGATGAATATGCAAGCATACGTTTTATACTTGTTTGAGTAATAGCAATTAAATTTCCTAATATCATGCTAAGAATAGCTGATATTTCCAAAAGAAGATGCCATTCGTTCAATGAGAAATAAAAAATAATATCGAAAATTCTAGTGACTAAAGCTGAAGTAGCTACTTTTGAAATAACAGAAATAAAAGCAACGACTGGAGTGGGGGAGTTAGAGTCGAAAAGAGTAATTCTCCCTTCTCTCATTCAGAACCGTGCATGAGACTTTCTTCTCGCACGGCTCCTAAGTGATAAAAAAATTTGCAGAATCATTTGATTCTCTTTTTTTTTTTTTTATTACCTTCCTCGTGTATGTATAAGATTGAATATATTCAATTGATAGAAAGAATAACTAATCCTTAACTTCGCGAGGAATCCTTACTCAGTGGTTATTATACTATCTAATATAGTATGTAAATCATTTTTTTCTTCTTTTTTTAAGTTCAGTTATGAAAGAGTTAAAAAGAAAAAATAGAAACCATCTGATTTAAATCGTTCTTAATAGTCATGAGATGCTCATCTTAGGGTAATCTTTTTGTCGACGGATGCCTTCTTTTTTACACTCGTAGTTTCTGAAGAATGAAAACTTACTATGTAGCATCTACGTTAAGAATAAAAGTACACGTCAATCTGATCCTTTGTTCAAAACTACCCGTAATAATTCATTTGTAAAAGTTATTTATTGTATTGGGGTGGTGTAGTGTGTTAATTCAATCAAACAATTGAGTTTGTTTCTTACTTTGCTTTACCTTAATTCAATTCAAATTTTTGGTAAAAGTGATGTCTTAGTCCAAGTGGGAATAACAATGTTTTATTTCACATGTCTATAGAGTTTTTATAAATAGAAACAAACATCTCTAAAAAAGATATTGTATGTAATAATTTATCAAACGAATCGCACTCCTTCATATACATCGGGGGTCCATTGATGAAAAGGAACTAAAGAAAGTTTGAATGCAATTCCTACCGTTACAGATAGAAGTGCAATCCAAATTCCTGGAGAGTTGTACATTTGTGTATTTATAAGACCATTGGCTATTTCTTGAATTTCAATCTCACCTCCGGATAGACCATATAGCCAAGAAAGACCATAAGCAAGAATGGAAGAACTTGTTCCACCCATAAGTAAATATTTCATAATAGCCTCATTAGACCGAACATCTCTTTTGGTATATCCAGATAATAGATAAGAACATAGACTTAAACATTCTAAAGATACGAAGATAGTTGTTAAATCATTAGCACCACATAAAAACATTCCTCCTAGAGTAGCTGTTAATATGAATAACAAAAACTCTGTTACAGCCATTTCTGTACATTGAATGTATTCCACGGATAGAGGAATACACAAAGTGGAACATAATAAAATAAGAAACCGAAATATTTTATTAAAATTGTTTGTTTGTAAATTACCAAAAAAACTGATCGTGGGTTCTTCTCTCCATTGAAATAACAAAAAAGTTATGCTTAGCACTAAACTTGTTAAAGAGATGAAATAAAACCAAGTTGTCTTTTTCTGATCAAAAATGACATCGATTACTAGAAGAAGAAATAGGCCGAAAATCAGGATGCATTCTGGGAAAATGGAACTTCCATAGAAGAGAAGCAAATGAAATTCTTTCATAAAAATAAAATAAATGATTTT